AGATATATCGTCTTCGTCTTCAATCCTAGGTAGGATAGTCAGACAAGAAAACAATAAGGCTAGCTCGATCTAATTAGTGAGAAGGCAAGATCCTTACTATCCATACAATTCTGATACTGGTGCCAAACCTTCACCGCCTCCTGGCTTCGAAGAAGGAGATTCGTCCTGCCCTTAAAAAGGAACTCTAAGAAAGAGAAGAAGAGATAGTGGATAGAGCGACGAGAGCTGGTGGGAGGCGGACTTGATGGCAAGAAATGCACGCCTTGGGAGCGAAGAAGATATAGAATCTCCTCCTTCCGGCCGGATCTCTCTCGTTCCGTCTTTCCTTCCTCATGTCAGTACTGTGAGGCAAGCGAAGCCTTGGAACTCGCTTTCATCCAGTGAATTCGAAAGGCCATTTCTCTGGTTGCTGAAGGCCTATGGAAAGATTCATAGATAGGACCCCTTTCGAGTCTTGAAACTCTTGTTTTAACATCTTCGTCAGCCCTTGAAAACTAAGAAAATGGCACTCGAAAAGGAAGGAAAGGAGAAAATCCGTATCTTCCAGAATGAATGAAGAATAACAAATAAAGAATTAGATTGGGATCAACTCCCGAAAGGGAGGCGGAGAAGCGGAAGTAAGATAGAATCGACATGGGACAGATGAGAAAAATGGCGTAGCCGGAGAATCCAAAAATGGGTATTTTTCATACAAATAAGAAGAGAGTCAGAAGGAGGAGAGTTCCCGGTGAGGGAGTGATAACCCAACGAGAAACGAAAGAAAGAGGGAGTGCACAATAACTTAGTACTTTTCATTTATCCCCCCACGCTAGGTGTACTCTCGTCCTTTACTTGCTCCAAGTTCACGTCGAAAGTCCGTTTCGAAAATCTTTTCTACTCCCATTTAAACGCTATTTCCCTCCGGGAATTATCCTGATTAACCACTCGTTACATCCTTCTTTCTGACAACCTTTCTTGGTGGAGAATCCGAATCATAATCTTCGACAACTCCGGAAATGCTCTATATTTACTACCCTACGGATTTGGAAAATTTGGTTTCAATTCAGGGTAGGGTTTTCTATTTTATTAAGGTTAGACAATGGATTGGGCATGTTGTGAAAAAAAAATGCCTCTCGTTCTGTAGTCTCAAACCGCGAAGCCTTACTGACGAGAAAAGTCCCAAAGGAAAGAAGACTGACACAAAATTGACTGACGGATGAGATCCCTGCAACGAAGGACCCGTTCAATATAGACGCACTTCTCAGATTAACCAATCAAAAAAATTCTTCGGGTTGAAGCAGTACAAGCACCTGCAAACTTGTAACACTAATGGAATACCGTGCAAAATGCGACTGCAATCGCCTTGATTCCTGCGGACTTTCCCCTATCGACTTAGAGTCTCTATCTGAACACAGACCCTAAAGTGCTTTATCTGAATCCGCAGCTGCTGCGGCGAGTTAACAAAATCGATTATATATTTTTCTATACCATCCCCAGACAACTGCCTTGTCTAAGTAACCACGGAGAAAAGAACATTCCTCATCCCCGATCGGGACAGCAAACTCACCCTAACATTCATTCCACGAAAATCGTTACATCCTTCTTTCTTTTACTGCCTAGGCCTCCTTTCGTGGGCATTCCTTCCTTAGTGCACTCTTTCAGAAAGTAAGCGTTCCTTTAGCTAGGCATCCCGAGATGGAAGTCAACTTGCTACTGTGGATTATCAAGCGAGATAGATTGCTCACGAACAAGGTTCATACAGCACTTTCCTTTTTCTTCGTAACGAGTGTTCCCCGAGCTGCAGAGCATTGTTGAGTGGATGTAGCTGTGATAGCTTAGAGTTTCACGGATTGGTATGCCGGATTCCATCCAGCCCCCCCTTTCCAGCGGCATTTCCAGATACATAAAGGGAGTTTCTTATTTCAGGATCCCTTGAGGAAAAGAAAGCAAAAGCTTGAGCATTTCTATAGGATTCCTTGACCCATTAGGGAGGCTGCATCAGGATCGGCATATACTAGTAATATGATCATAGCTGTAGTTGCGAGTGCCGCTGCTAGCGTCACAGTCGTATAATTAACGTTAGGTGGGAAAGGAAGAAGGAGAGAGCCTTTACAGGGGGTATATCTGATGATGGAATCCGTGATAACTGATGTCAACATCGGGAAGTGGAGTTCGGGGGCTTGGATTTCCCTTTCATCATTTCACTACTAAGCATAATAGGCCAACTACAGGCACTAAGATCAATGAAGTACGTGCCGCACCATTGACATTTGACTGGTGAAAGCTTAATCTCATCTCTAGTTGTACCAACGAGGAGAGTCAATCTCAACTACGCTAAATAAGGATCGAATCGAAGCCCTTCCCCTTGTGGTTTTGGAGAACATCCTCTTATCGTGATTGATTGGTCACTGGTCTTACTTACGACGTATCTCTGTCGATCCGTACGCGCACAGAAAGCAATCTCGTACAGGTGAACAAGAAAGCGATCCATTCCACAGTAGGACTTGGTAGTCATTGATAGTCCCTTGTTCCTTCGAAGCAGTGGTGCAGTTCACCAACTCGCATGTGTTAAGCATATAACTATTGATCGAACACGACATCTCGGATAAAGGAAGGTTCACTGAACAAAGACCAACTCGACCAAAGACACATAAAGATCAAGTTTGCAATCTGTTTTTCGCTTCGCTAGCGCTTGTCCCGAAGCGGCTCGATAACGTATCTTTCCTGCGGTTAGCGAGGACGCGAATACCTCTTCTCTAACTATACTGACTTCCCGGAAAAGTAAAGGAGAAAGCGTGATTATTTACGTTGCAAGCAAGGACCTAGCAAACTTTATTAAGTCCAACGGGCAAAACACCCGGGAATTCCGGAACTTGAGCTACCCTGAAGCCGTCGAAGGAGAAGAGAAAGAAAAAGATAGAAAGAAGAATATCCGCTGGCTCGCGTGCTTGCTTACTCCGAAAGGGCTTGCTTTCTTGCTCTTGCCTGCCGCTTTATTTCTCATTACGTTGCTAGCTTTAGGCTTTCAACGTGCTTTACTGCAATTATATCAGTGCTTGCTTCTAGCACAAGACTCCAGAATCAAATCCACGAGTGAGACCGAACCGTGAACCGCTTTCTCAATGGAAATCCACGAGCTTTTAGTCAAAGCTTTCTCGCTTGACTTACCGCTTGACCTGCTTTCGTTTCGAGCTTAGCTATGAGAAAAGCGCCGTTCTCTCTATAAGAAAGGAAGATTTTGAAAGGCGGGGATATGTTTTTGAATCAAGCCTGCGTGCCTGTTCGCTCGCCTGCTCTTATAGCTCTACATAAGATCCGCTCTCGTTAACTTACCAACCGGAAAGACAGTTTGAATGAATCTAGCTTATAGCACTGCTTGAAGCTTGAATTCCGTTTTTAAATCTAGCGAGTTGCACTGCTTGAATCTCGCTTGCACTAATACCTCCACATTACTTCCTCTTTCTCTTGTTTCTGTTGTTATTTTTTTGAATTCGAAAAAGCGGAAGGTTAAGAGTGATAGATATTCTTTATGTTCAAAGTAAGGCGCTTCCTTGTATCCCGCTTGGCGGTACATAAGGGGAAAGACGAGAATAGACCTCAAGGTCGGAACCGGCTGTTTTGGTTTTCTTTCTTTGGCTATGGTTGCCGGGTGCCAAACCGTTTAGAATGAACCGTATCCAAAGCCCATACGGTGTGCGAAACGAGGAAATTTGCCGTAGTAGGCCGAGTTTGACTCTATCGCCCGACACACAGCCCTCTATGTAGCTCTACCGACCTTTCGGTGCCATCATCACAAGAACGAAGGAGACCCGCAAAGAGCGTTTGCACAAGGAGTGGAGCGATCCCTGAAATCATAGGTCCGATGAACAACTAAACCGAATGATCGAGAGACAATAACATAAGGGCACCTCTATAGACGCGAAAACAGAGTGACAGACCCCGCGTGATGAATGTGAGAAGCATCGGCCCCGGGAAGCCGATATGTTGATGGCTGGGAGGGTAGCGAACACCATTCTTGAAGACAGGCTATTCGACCTCGTTACAACGGTTTATCCTTAATAGACATAGGTTCCTGCATCGAACTTTTATAGATGGAGGGGGCGATTCAATCGAAAAAAAAATAGTGAAAGCAAGCTAGCATAGGTAGCGCTGCTCTTCTTCTCGGGGAATGATTCCTCTTCAGCTGATCCTGGTTCGGTTGATTCTCCTGTGGTATCTACTGCCTTTGTTTCGTTCGGCTGAGACTTCCGCGTCTGCGGATTCTCGAGTTGCTGCTCTAGCGTCTGCTTCGTCGGGTGCTGAATCGGATGCTTCATCTGCGCTTCTGTTCGAGCTCTTGCTTCTGGTTTTAAACCTACCCCACTCTTTGGAAAATGCCCTACTATTAATAGAATAATTCTAGCCCTTTGCCCTCTCCCGATTAGTACTTTATCTAATGGTTTTGGGTCAATGAATGAGGTCAATTGCGGTTCGGCTTTTGAAACTAGGTAAACTGACAGCCCGTTGGGTATTGCATGAAAGAACCTTTCTTGCTATCCTTTCTCGCCTGCCGTTAAATGAAAGTTGATTAGAGTTCCCAATGGCTGGTGAAAGTGAAATAGGAGACCTCAAGCTGCCATACTTGACTAGAACCGAAGGAAGATCTCTCACACCTATAAGCGGGCAATGGAAACTAGATGTCAACGAGCGACACATAATTGAAATTGGACAACCTCACCCCCCAGTGAATGTAGTCGGATGGACAGATCGACTGTCGCATGATCGAGTGTGCGCGCTTTCTCTCGTTATTGAAGCAGTTATGCTTGTGTGAAAGCGGAGCCTTGGGTAAGGTAACTGTTTTAGCGGTACGCCCCTTGGACCTTAGCCCCTTAAGGGTTGGGTTCTAGTGGCGGGCTCTTTGGTCGTCCGGACCCATATCTGGTAAAAGTGGTGGCCTGGTTGGCCCCACACTCCTTATCATGCGTGTCTGTGGGAGCTGTTTGTGCTAGCGTTTTGGCGCTCGCCTTATGGTTCTCAGTCCTCTTTCGCCGAGATGCCTTTTAAAAAGATTTATTCCCGTATCGGAACAACACCCACTATACTAGATTTAGCCAATTCGGGTGCGGATGGGGATTTGAACATGAATTCTACAGATTCGGATTTGGATGCCCCTGCGCATAAAGATATGGATGGGGATGCCGATTCAGATGCGGCTAGAAAGGCTCGTTTGAGTGATTCATAAACCGGATAAATAAGCACATCCGGAATGCTACTTCGAGAAAGGCTGCTTCAGGATAAACGAGATATGTTAGTTCGGCTGATGCTGGTTTGGATGCTTACCTTATCTTTTTCCACCGACCTCGGTTCGGTTGGCTCTTTGAGATCAACTGAACAGGTTGTTAGCCCTCTCTCCTCCGGTTCTAGGCCCTTCGATCTTAGAAATGCAAGAATTCCCTTTTGCTATTTAACTTCCCCATAGGGCCTACGGTAGGTTTGTAAATCAGTAAATTAAGGGGCCTTCACGGCTTGATAACCATGTGTTACAGGCCGCGGAAATGCCATTATCAATGATTATTGAGTTGATCCTCCGTTCCCATCTTTCAAAGAAGACAAAAGCAATGTGACACAGGCAATATCTCGCACTTGAAAAATAGATGCCATATAGCCGATTAATTGACTATGAAATGAAATAGTTGATTCATTCAATCATGCCCTTCCTTGAATGAAAAGCAGCTGATTGGTAATTAATGTGCGCTCCTGTGGGAGTCGAACCCACCACATAGGCTTTTTCCTTGTTCTACCGAGATGAACTAAAGAGCGTGAGGGAGATTGGATTACTTATTCGATTTTGAACCGCAAAGCTTTCCACGAGGAGCCCCCTAAGTCACACTAATAGCAGAATTAGGGGTATACGAGGCCGTGTTTTACATGGCTGAGTGGAGGGTCACTCTGCTGACCGAAGCCGGCGTAAGTCCCTCCCAAAACAAAAGGGACTGGAACCGCTCCACATATATCTCTTTCGGAACGAGCCTTAACTGACGCTGCTGCTGCTACTGGAGCTAGCCTTTTCGAGTTGGCAATTGGTCAGCAACCTTTAACTCCAAACGAGTTAGCATATGATAGAATTGTATTGTCGGGGCCCTTACCGTTCAGATTGAAGAAAGATCAAAGCATATTAAGAAGGAACAACTTTCAAGTAATCTCTGGCGCGGTAGGAGCTTTCTTTGCTGTCCTTCTGCTATCGCGCAGTGTTCCTTTCTTATAGAGAGAAAGGCGCTTTCAAATCTTCTTAACCCGAAATGGCTGAGTAGAGGATGGACATACGAAGAGCCCTCCGGGAGAGCTTCCTTTGATAGAAGGACTCGGTGAGCGTCCTTCAATGCTTGCTTTGTTAGTAGTTTAGCCTACTTCATAGGTGTTGAGTGGTGGCAGGATTCTTTTCTTATAGATCGTAACCGTCATGGATTCTCCTTCTGGTAAAGACAGAGAAGCTGCGAGACTGGCTAGGGCGTCTGCCTTTGTGTTCTGTCCCCTTGGCACATGTTCAATGTTGAAATATGCGAAGGTGCGTGCTAATTCGCTCGCTGCTGTATGATAGGGTAAGATATCTTATTTTTTTTCGAACTTCATAGACGCCGTTCATTTGGTTAATTACCAACTTTGAGTTACCTCGAACTTCCAGTTGATGTACTTTGATGTCACGAGCTAGTTCCATTCCCATAATCAGCGCCGTGTATTCTGACACGTTGTTGGAACATGACTCCGACAAAGTGAAGGAATGCAGGATCATGTTGCCTTCGGGAGTAATAAAGACGATTCCGATCCCTGATTTTTTACGTCCTTTCTCATCCGTTTTTGAGGCGCCGTCAAAATACATCTCCCAGACTTTTGATGTGGGTCTTGATGCGACTTCAGTGCAGTAGACTGCTTCGTCAGGCAATTCTTCTTGCTTGAGTTCTCCCGTAGAGGATGTGCTTCCAATAAATCTGCCAGTGCCTGTCCTTTCACGGCCTTTTGTGGTACGAATATTATGTCATACTGTGAGAGCGGTATCGACCATTTAGCGAGTCGGGCGTTCAGTGAACCTGCTTTGGTCACAAGGATCTTTAAAGGGTTTACTCCTGACACCAGGTATATGGTGTTACCAATTAGGTAATGTCGCATCTTCTATGCTGCGAATATGAGGGCGAGGCATTCCTTTTGAACTGGTTATACCGGTGTTCTGCGGCAACCATCATTCGACTTAGGTAATATAATGCGCGTTCTTTGCCTTCGTCATCCTTTTGGGCTAGCATCGCCCCAAGTGAATGATCCATGGCGCGTGTGTATAATATAAAAGGCCGACCCTGGGCGGTGGGTGGGTCTAGGCTAGGACTGGTGGTTGTGTTAAGTATTGCTTGATGCTCTGGAACGCGTTGTCACAGGCTTGATCCCATACTTTTTCGATCCCTTTCTTCATTAGGCGTGAAAACGGTTGACACCTTCCTGATAGGTTTGAGATGAATCTTCTGATGTAGGTTTTTATTCCTTGTAGCCGTTTGAGTTCCCGGAGGTTAGTTGGTGGTTTCATTTCAAGGATGGCTTTTGTTTTGGCTGGGTCAACTGTGATTCCATCTCTTGTAATAACAAAGCCCAATAACTTTCCAGTTACTACCCCAGAAAGCATTTGAGGGGATTCATCCTCATGTTGTGCTTTCGAAGTATCTCGAAGACCCTTCATAGATCTGCGAGGTGATCTTCTTTCTGCTTTTAACTGCGAGGTCATCCACGTAACACTCTACTGTTTTATGTTGTTGATCTCGAAATATCTGCATCATAGCACTTTTGAGTAAGGTAGGTGGCACCAGCATTTTTTAGACCGAATGGCATCACTGTATAGCAGTACGTACCGAATGGAGTTCTAAAGGACGTGTGCCTTTCGTCGTCTGGATCCATTTTGATTTGATTATACCCAGACAAGCCATCCATGAAAGACATCTGTTCATATCCGCAGGTATTGTCTATCATGATTTCCGTGATCGGCAGAGGAAATTCGTCCTTAGGGAATGCGTTATTCAGGTCTCTGAAGTCAAACCCGAATCCGCCCGTTCTTCTTGGTCACTGAGGCAATGTTTGCCAACCAATCGGGATCTTTCTCTTCTCTTATGAAACCCACATCCTTTCATTTCTGTACTTCTTTCTCAATCTTCTTCATGAGGAGTGGATGAAAGCGTCGTTGCGCTTGCTTGATGGGCTTAGCATCTGGTTTGATATTAAGCCTGTGGACGGCGATTTCAGGGTCTAGCCCAGGCATATCAGCGTAACTCCAGGCAAATATGCCCCAGTATTCCTTAAGGAGCTGGACGTATTGTTCAGCTTCCTCTGATGATAGGCTGGCACTTAGGAAGCGGGCTAGTCCCCGAAAATGCCCGTTACTTTGTTTGTGGTTGGGGTTCACTTTCTTCCTTGCTGATACTTGTCAAATTAGGAATATCAGTCAATATAATCAATCTAGTGAAAACAATAGGTTTGAGTTCCTTAAAGAGCTGCCAGTCTATTATCCTAGTCTCCTTTCTCCTTTCTTAGCGGCAATAGAGGGGGAGAAAGGCTAAGAGATGGCGCAGTAGAACGCCTATCCGTCGACGTCGAATATTCGTTCTAGATAATCGATGTCCTTGGCTTCATCTGCAGTAATCGGTGTAATAAAGCAAGGGAAGAGGAGCATATAAGTCAGGCTAGGGTGCTTTTTTCATAAAAAAGACTTAGATCAAGCTAGGAGAAGCGCTTTCTTGTCTTACTTAGCGGGGCTGTCTGAGTTACGGGCACTGCCCATTGACTTACTGGATTGGTGACTATACGTACTGACCAGAGTGAGTGCTGTACTTACTGAATGACTGACTTAGCGATCGATGAAGTAAAGTAGTCGTCTGGTCGAAGCCGAAGAGATCAGAGCCAGTTGCAATGGTGGACAATCTAAGGGCAGCCGGCGGTGCCGCCTCCGACTCTTGAAGAGGTCATGAGTGATAGCAAAATCGATCTGTTGGCGAATCTTTTTAAGGTGTTAAGGAAAAAGGAGAGTCCTTTGAAGGCCGTAGTTTTCAAGAAGGCGCACGGGTGTGGTCTTCCAATTCTGGATCTGCAGGTCTTATTCAATCCCGAACCTTGAAGCTTCATTTTCCGACATTCGAGGAGATCGGTCCGGTTGTCTTTCTCGTAGGAGTCACATCAGTCCCAGTTCCGGAGTGTCGCAGAGAGCAGAGAGAGCTGCTCGAGATGTCATAGGTCCGGTTGAGCTTGAAGAAGAAGTGGCTGGCTGCTTCAGATAGGAGATAGGAGTCGCTTGGTTAGCAAGGGGAAAGTCGTTTCTTTAGTCTTTGTGAATTAGTAGTACTAGTTTTTAGCCATGGTTCAAAAGAATGAATCTTTCCTTGAGACTCGGATTACAGACAAAATGAAAGTGAGGACGCCTAGCCCCCTATTGATTAGGGCGAGCGAGGATCAAATGAAAATGTCTCTAAGAGGGAAGGGACTGAAAGTTATTGGAAATTCGGAAAGGCAAGAGATCAGATTGGAGCTCAGAGTTATCCAGTACTGATGATGATGTGAACTCTCGGGAGCAACCAACTTAGCCCAGTATAGTTAGTAAGCAGAAAGAAAGGATTCCGAAAAAGCTCTTAAGTCAGTAGAAGCGGAGTTGAAACTCTAAAAGAAAAGGAAGGACGGGAAAAGCCTCAACAGGGAGAGAACTGCACTACGTATAAGAGAAGAGCACCACCTTCTGCCAATTAGTTCCCTATTATTCATTCCTAGAAGAATGCTTCGTTCCTATAAGAAAGAATTTCCCGGGGTTTATGAAAATATGAAACTATCTTCATATAAGAAGAAGGTGTTAAAGCGAAAGCGTGGACTCAATGAAAGATAGGAAGGCGAAAGCTAAAGCTCGACAAAAGGTAGCTTGCTTACTTTAGCTTGGTTCGGAAGAGGAAAGCGGCTGCGAAAGGTTGATCACTAAGAAGCCCTAAAGCAAAGCAAGAGCTCAAGAGAGTCTACGGTTTAGGTGAGTATTCTGCTCGGTATCCATATATGTTATGTACAAGATCTTCCCCTATTGACTAAGGCAGTGTGCCCTAATCTAATCAATAAGGGTCTAAGCGAGGACAAAGACGGTCTGGAGATTCACTTACAAGTCAGGCTTGTGCTGCGACATCCGCAAAGGGGTCAAGGCATGCACCTCTGAGAGCACTCAATATGAAAGATAGATAGAAAGCGCTTGATTAAGGACTAGACTCGCCCCTATACTGATTAAGGCTGAGCTACCGAAGTAGGGAATTGCTTCTTAAAGCTAGATGAGTACACCGATTCAAGCCCCTCAATAGATAGGCGGAACGAGCTGATATAGTAAAGCGCTGTAAGGCAAGCAGTAATCCTGCAAGATAAGCACTCTTTCTAAAAGAAGCTCTCTAGTCCGTTCTCTCGAAATCCTACTTTCAGACCCTCCGCGGATCAGACTACCCCAGAAGAAGCAAAGAGGACAGAGTCCTTGATGTGAAACCCCTTTTAGGAGCTCGAGAACAGCGGGGCAGTCGTTACACCATTCGTGCAAGGCTCGCTGGAATCAACAACCACGAGATAAGGAAAACTCTGTGCCTAGGTTCCCTCGTTGAAGGACAGCCGGGAACGATGACTCCGGAGGGAGATAGAAAGAACCATCCTACCTTCTGTACCAGTCAAGTGAATTTCACCTATGATGCGAGGCCGCTTCTCACTCAAGTCCTGGGTTTCATCCCAGTTTTCACCTGTTTTTCCTTATTCGCTGCCCTCTCTTGTGCTCCCTCACTAGCTGCTCTCTCTCTGTAGAGCCCAATAGTCCCGGAACGTCACTAGCGTCAGCCGAGACAGCAACCTGAGCCAGCTAAAGCCGATACCGAGAGAAAGAACAAGGATTTTTCTCTGAAGCAGGACTTGACTCTGCAGCTAACTCGCCTACCAGGAAAGATTTGCTTTGATCTAAGTTGACCTCTTACCTTGATTTATCCGCTTATTGCGCGGGTTCTTCCATTTGCTTTCTCCCTCATAGAGGAAATAAGTAAGGTGGTATACTATATTTATCCGCTTATTGGAACTCCTTCTAATGACCTATGCATTCTGTTATGATTTCCAGTTGGACGATCCATTCTACATTTTTGAGGAAGAAACGCACTCTTTCCATTTTTTTTGAGGGCTGTCGCTCTTTACTTTTTTAGGGGCTTGGAGCAGATGAAGCCTTCCTTCTTTCTTCTCGGTCCGCTTTGGTTCCTGATCTTGAGCTCGCTGTTCTTGACCTCAGGCTTGACTTCTTCTTGGAGTCCTTGCCTTTTCGAGACTTTAGGCCCGGGAGGATGAAAGTGACGTTCAAATCATCTTCTTCCATCGAAGAAGTTCCAAGTTCATATTGAATTGCTTACACGGAAAAAGAGGATTCGTGTAGGATCCGGGCGCACCAAGTGTAGCCAAAAGGTTCTGCTCACGCTCTTGAGGAAGGTGAAGCTCCAGCAATAGCTCAACGCGAATTGAGTCAGCACCCATTCCACCACTATCTATTCGCAGGATCACCAACCATCTATATCGATCCAGCATAGTGAGTGAGTTCCTTCCCTATCCGCTTCTATTCCTCTCCTCAGAGGTTAGGCGTCAAAGGCCTTAACGGGAAGGGAGCTTCTCAGGCGTATTCAGAGTCTTTTGCGTTATGGGCCTCACGAAGGGATCCCTCTCTGGCCTGGCGGTGGCAATCGATCCTCTTTCCGGCGTATTTAATCCCTCCCTGGGGCGGTCACAAGAAGCACAGGAGCGGGAAAGCTCTTTGTCTTTTTCAATCGGGTGGCGCCCTCAAAGAAGCTTTTTCTGGCTGAAATTCCTCCACCCTTGCAAGCAACCTCACGCCCCCGCTTTGTATGGTGGCTCGTACTCGTATTCACTCCGTACTCCGCACTCCGTTACTCGTACTTCGTACTCTCGTAGTAGCACGTACTCCTATTCACTACTTTCTGTTCTCCACTAGGAATTTCTTCAAAAAAGTAGCCCGCTTTCTAGCCTTTAGGCTTTATCCAGCCAGCGTAGGCTCGTTGTTCACCTGTAGGTCGCGACTCCCTGACGGGGAGCCTAGCTTTCCGGAAAAGGAAGGAGAGGCTCTAAAATCAATCGGGTCTAGTGTGCTTATCCATCGTACGTGAGCCGAGTCTGGCCCATCAATGAATGGGCGTTGAGCCCCTTGCCGGGTAGGCCTTATCAATTAGAAACCAAATCATAAACTTAGTTTTTCGTCGCACGCGAAATTAGGCCTTTTTTTTCCGTTTTCGAAGCTGCATAACGATAAGGCTGGGCAAGCTGCTTGTGTAGCTAACGATCGGGGGTCAGTTTAGTTCAAAGTCTTTTCCAAATAGTTTAGTTTGAGTTGAATTCCAGTAGTTCCTATAGTAGTCGTTGAAGTTGACTGGGACGAATGCCGAAGGCTAGTTCCAGTAGAGTGGAGGCGAGTGATGAACTTGTTGTGCCTTAAGTTTCTCGATTTAGTGAGCGAGTCAAGTTCACCAAATCGCTTTCATTCTTATTTGATTCTACGATACAAGTCATTGATTGTGTCCTATTAGACGAGAGCTTTATCGATCGATTTCTTTATCAAAATAATCTGATGTCGCGCGGGAGAGGGCAGTGGAAATGGGAGAAAGAATCGATCTAGTGGCAGGAGACACCTGAGTTTCACTCAAACTCTTCTGAACGAGACTTGGGACGCATGAACCGGCTTTTGCGCTTCCTCGATTTCGGAGTCAAGCAAGAGAGAATGTTTCTGGATCTTTCTCTTCCTTCGACCGCCCGCCGGATAAATGGAACGTGGAATCACTAGAAATTGATTAGTGACGAGCAACTAACGGATAATGCGTTCATTTGGCACCTTCGGGCGTCAAACCCGAATCAGCTATAGGAACAAATATGTTGAGTGCGTCACCGGTCCGAGAACTGATGCGAGCACCCTAATGGATCGAGCAGTAACTCCACCTGTGAGAAAAAGTCCAAACTAGGAGAAAGCGTTGTAGCGGAACAACAACTCCGGAAAGAGCGAAAAAAATAAGTAGCTATTCTCAGTTTGAGTTGGAGCGAACCGCAAACATCCTGCTTCGGGAGGATGGGAATAGTCACATTCCTTGTTGGGTGGGAATAATAGCCAGAGAACAAAAAATGGGTGAGAGTGGTCCACCGACTCCTCATATCGATCACTAAACTGAGGTCGGCTCGATCACGAAGCCCAGAATCGTCATATGAAATATATGTGACTGCTTCAACGGCTGCTTCCTCCTCTGAATCGCTTGACTTCATGGTCGAGAAGAGCTTAGCTTTCGAGAATGTTATGATATGGCTTGGCGAGAACTGGCTGAAGCATCTAAAAAGGGAAGCGTCCCGGGACTTTGCGAAGTAATCTCTTTCACAGCATTGTGAAGTCCATCTAGAGGGAGAGGTGCCTCACAAGAGATCCTATCGCCGTCAGAGAGCTGGTTAGGGGTAACCTCAGTGCATTTACGAATTTCATTAGCAGCTTTAGCCTTCGCGCGGTAATGCCCTCTTTCCCGACCTCTTTAAAACCTCTTTCTCCAATCGAAATCAGACTTGCGTACTCTGAGACCTGCTTGCCCTTCTCCCCTCTCGGCAAACCACTCCGGAATGAATGCCTTTGATGCGACTAGCCGGGCGGGTGGAAGTCGAGTGAGGAAGAGGTTTTCCGTTCAGTAGTTCAGCACATCGGATCGTGCAGCCGAGGTCTCTCGAGCAAAGTCAGTTGAACTGAGTTGAATCCTGTACTTCGACCCGGGGTAGGTTTGTCCACTCGATTGGCGATGGAGCTTTCCCCCTTTTGTTGTAGTTCGGGTTTCGGGTGTGGAATGCCCTTCCATGCCACGAATTCCAACTGAACGAGTCCCAATATCTGGATAAAGTGACGATTCTCTTGTTTGTTTTCGATGAAGAGTCTGATTTCAAAGACTCAAATGAGGAACCAATACTATGAGTAGATGTGGTTTGAGATCGATTGTTAAGGCCTTGACCCCACGTCGCAAAGTGGAAAGATTCTTCCAGTTGTTTGACGCTGTTGATGGTTCAGAGCTGGGCTAAGAAAGAGAGAGGGACCATCCGTCCGGTGTAGGAGAGGAGGCATTCAACAAATAGCCTTTCCGTTCCGTCCTACGGGAAGTATTCATCCAATATCCTTTCCTTCCAGTCAAGTTACGCCTACCCTTCTTCCTGATTGAATGAGTTCATGAGCTAATCCTTCTCTGTCTCACACTCACTACGGGACAGATAACTTATTTAGAGAAAGGAAATGACCTAGGAATCTCTAGCCATCAGTTAGCTCTTCCTTCTGCTAGCCTGGGCCTTCCCTTAAGATGAGAACAAGACGGGTGAGCTCCCCCTGAAATTCTTTCCTGCGCCCGGTTGATTGGCTTGTTCAAGGCAAGGTACCAAATGAGAAGCAGCCCTTCCACTGCAAGGACCCTTCACACAAGACGGTCGGGCTGGCCCAAGGGATCAATCAAGTGGGACTTCTCCCTCTCGCTCTCTTCTCATTCCACTTTGAAATAGGAACAACAACAACAAGAAGATGGCGCACGCGGGTGCTAGTATAAATGCTGCACCTCTAGTGGTTTCCTCCGACGAAGCTGCCTTTGTTTTTGATGCCGAAGCTGTCGATGTTCTTTCTTTGGTGACCTTTCCCCGTTCCACAGTGGGCTAGCCTCAATAGATATTCAATGGCCACTTTCTGTAGTGAGAAAAGCTCTTTGATAGGCTTTCACGCCAATTCAGTCCTCGTAATCAACGACTTCGATAAAAGGGCCGAAACCTGGCCTAGGAGCACCTAAACACAGAAGAAGCGCCTTCAAGCTTAGCCCGCTCACTCCTACCCGTTCAGTCCTAGCTGTCTGTCCTTGCTTGGCTTGCCTGCCTGGGAATTCCAGTTGATTAGAGTTCCCACTGGCTGGACGGTGAAATCTTTAGTTGGTTTCCGACAGCAACCCCTCTTTATCTATAGTCCCGTTCTTCGGTTGATTTACTTGATTGGCTAGTCTCACACAACACAAGTCGATCAAGAAATCTGTTGAAGATGTCAAAAGTGGAAATTGCATGTCATTGCATTCAATAATCAAAGGCTATCCGATCAAGTGAATCCCTGCGCTTGCTTCCTTCGTTGGCTCGAACTGAAGTCCGAGCTCCTGCAAGAAGGATGCCTCATGTTCCTTCCTCTCTTCACTCTCCGGATTCCGATCTGCATTCTTCTAGTACAAAGGCCTATCCTTTCACTTTCAAATGGAGTGAAGCCAGCGCTTAGGGGCTGAGGGGAGAACAAATGAATTGTATAAGCCCCTATACTCTTCCTTAAGGATGTCCCCCTTCAAGAGCTAGTCTAATCACTAAAATAGGGGGGTAGCCTGTCGTATTGGACTTATGATATACTTTACTTTTTTGAGTAGCTAATTCATACCTGTATCATAGACGGCAATCCGTTCTCTTCCCTTTAGCAGTCTAAGGTAAGCGGTAGCATTCCCCTAATCGGTCTAGTCCATAGTAATAGGCGCAATCAGTACGATTATCTTTTTACGATTCTCTTTCCTTTCAATCTCTCTCTTCCCTTTCCTTTAACACTATACTTGTTGTGTAATAGGATCTTTCCGAAGGTGGAGTTAAGGCAGCAAGCATAGGTGCTTCGGTTTCCGGTAGCAAGTAATCAGGTATGTGTAAAGCAAATCCGTCCTGGTAGGCGCAGGAGATCAAGCAAAGCATGACGGTCTTCAGTGACGCATTCTTGTAGTTCAAGAGTGAATAAGGAAGTGCAAGGCTAGCTGGCAGCTGTCTGATGAGTTCATCGCTCTCTATGGCCATTTGTCTTTAAGCTTCAGGCCAGTTAAAAAGAGCTGATAGGCGGATAAGAAAACGCCTACTTATAAGTCAGGCGCACTAGCGCACCAAGCAAGAAAACGGCTGGATTGACTGTCTAGCTCGTGCAATCAACGAAAAATGCCTTCGCGTTAGTAAGCTAGCTTTGGTTGCTAAGCAAGCCTGGTTCTCCGGGCACTACGGTAGGACGTGGATCGATCATAACGAGAATGGACTTCTCCGTAATGTAATAGAAGAGTCACAGTCCAGTTCCCCGGGCTTTCTCCCTTCTCTACCAGACGAAGGAGATATTCATTCCATTCAGGCGGGCTTGGCTTGACCGTGTGTTCTCTCCTGGTCGCGTCGGAGGCGAAAACTGGCAAAGTTCATTATTCAGTGGTGGGGTGTTCATAGAAAAGAAGGCGTCGCCCAACGAGTGGCAGATTTGGATGGAGTCTCGTTCATAGAGGAAGAGTACGCGCGCTAGCGCGCTACGGCTTACGCAGTTGATCGGATCAGATAGCCCTTCGGGCAACCAACCAAACCCGGCACATCAAATTCCATTCCGATCAACAACTTGGAGGTATGGCTGAGCGGCTTAAGGCATTGGTTTGCTAAATCGACATACAAGAAGATTGTATCATGGGTTCGAATCCCATTTCCTCCGGCACGGAAGTGGAACGGGCGGGCGAAATTACGTGAGAGAAAGAACCTCTTGGGGACCCCCGGAGGACAGAATAGCACTACTTAGTGAGACGGAGCGGAGAGCCCGTTGCGCGTTGTTTTTGTTTGACCGTCTTCTTTCTAGTTGCAAGCTCCCTCCGGCCGTCCAGTCCCTGGACGGCTCTCGGTTCTTGAGCATGTTGGAGGATTAGGCGGCAGTTGAAAGAGCTGCTCGAAAGCTTGACGGAAAAAGCCCTTTCTTTTTTTTTTAGTAAAGGGCTTGCTTTTCCCTTACTAATCAAGTGGTAAGGTAGGGCGCTATTCGATGAAGAAAACAGACTTTAGGAAAGTGGTTCAGGTAGCTCAGCTGGTTAGAGCAAAGGACTGAAAATCCTTGTGTCAGTGGTTCGAATCCACTTCTAAGCGGGCGAAGGGTCCAAAGGACACGTAGCCGGGAGCGAGCCGGATTTGGAAAGAAAAGTGAAAGAGTAAGCCAAAAAATGTGAGCGCTCCTGCACTATACGGCTTTTTGGCGTCGCCCTATCTTTCTGGAGGCAGATTTTTCTAAAAAAAGCGGTGGATTACTCGGATTGGTTCTCGCGTCCCTGTGCCAAAAAGGATGGGCGAGTTCGGTTTGAGTGTTCATCGATCGGGTGGATCTATATGCTCCGGGGTGGTGAGACGAGGTGTAGCGCAGTCTGGTCAGCGCATCTGTTTTGGGTACAGAGGGCCATAGGTTCGAATCCTGTCACCTTGAATATGGCTAATTGGTTGAAAAATCGAAATAAGCAATGTAAGAATTTGCACCTATTTGTATCTATTTAGTGATTAGTCTGCTAGTTTCTTTGATCCTACTCGGTGTTCCTTTTCTATTTTCTTCCAATAGTTCGACCTTTCCTATTTTCCGTAGATGCTTCTTGCCTTTTCTATTATTCTCTACTGTCATTTTGATTTGGTTATCTATTTCTCTCTTTTTAGATTTGGATTTGAATCTGCTTTTTATAAAGGTAGAATCTCTGCTCCTAAGAAAAGGGATCTCCTTTTTCTTCCAAAGAAAAGAGTAGGGTGGGAAGTCGGCCCCATTTTGGGCATCATCTTCTCTTTTGTTGAGGGACAACAGTATGCCCCCATTGAAGGAAACTTTATGGATCAAGGCGGAAGCGATGCGGGCCCGTCAACCCTGCCGGATCTCAACGGCACCCCGCTGCCGGATCTGAACGAGCTTCCATCTCCTGCTCAGGAGATGGAGCCGAAGCCAGCCTCTTCTTCAGAGCTGCGGGAAGCCGAGCAGGAAGAGCTGCGGAAGAAGCGCGTCTGGGACCCTTCGGACCCCTATTCTATCGAGGCGAGCAAGGCAGAACGCCTCAGGATGTTTGGGGCTGAGGAAGTCCAACGGCAGGACGCCGAGGCTTTCCGACGAATCCAGAAAAGGACCTTAGGGGAACTCTTGCAGCTGAACGAAAAAACCGAGAAGGAAATGAAAGCCTTCTACGAGGATTTTTCTCGAAAAAGGCGCGAGAGGGGGGGGGGGCCGCCATAATCAAAGATTTTGAGGGACCGCCGCCGGACGGGCAGACCTCACATCTAAGGATCCAGAGTTTTTTTTTCGAGAAAAGGTCCCATCCTTCAATATCATGATTGGGTCGACCAGGCCAGATCATGAGTGAAATATCATGATCGGGTCGACCAGGCCAGATCATGAGTGAATAGAAAATAGAAAATGTACATAGCTGTTCCAGCGGAAATACTTGGAATAATTCTACCACTTCTACTAGGAGTAGCCTTTTTAGTGCTAGCTGAACGTAAAGTAATGGCTTTTGTGCAACGTCGAAAGGGTCCTGATGTAGTGGGATCGTTTGGATTGTTACAACCTATAGCAGATGGTTTGAAATTGATTCTAAAAGAACCTATTTCACCAAGTAGTGCTAATTTCTCCCTTTTTAGAATGGCTCCAGTGGCTACATTTATGTTAAGTCTGGTCGCTCGGGCCGTTGTACCTTTTGATTATGGTATGGTATTGTCAGATCCGAACATAGGGCTACTTTATTTGTTTGCCATATCTTCGCTAGGTGTTTATGGAATTATTATAGCAGGTCGGTCTAGTAATTAGGGGGCGGCCGTTCGGTCGCCTATGATACTAGGACCAATAGGTCAAAAATGGGTTTGTGCCGCAGGTGTTGAACGATCTACTCTACACAGGTGTGGGCTTACAGGGCTAGGGCTCATAAACCCTTTCTTTCATTCATCAGTAGGGCCCTGGTCGGTCACTTTTCTGGGCCGGGATCGATAAGTGGAAGTCATAAAATAAGAAAAAGATTCGCTGTCTTTTAACTGGCTGTTCTTCTTTGTCAACGCTACTAAGGACCTATAGGTTCGCCTACTTTACTTATGAAAGATAATGAGAATGGGTTATTCAAAAAGGAAAAGGCGCTACTTAGTTTCGCAAGCCTTTGTCATTGTCAGTCAACTAAGTAGGGCCTGAGGCCCCCTGCGAATCCGTAAATCTAAGGAGCATGCCGCAACAAAAGGATGGTCCCCTATGCATATCATTATTTCCGGAAGGGAAAAAAAAAAAGTACCCCCCATCATGGTGAACCTCTCCTTGTGATCGGGATGAGGTAGATGTCTCCCAGCCGGGGGGCGGATCGAATCGGAGTTTCCTTAGGTAGCCACCGACCTACAGTTATCCTTAAACTTCCGTGCTTGGTGGAGAAGAAGCGAACAAAGGTACGCTCGCTTGCTGTCTTGTTCTCTGTCGCGAACTGGGATTGCTCGCCAGCTAGGTCAGATTGGAGCAACATTGTATGAGAATTTATTACCCATATTCGGGGACAAGGGGCGGAACGACCTCTCGATCTACTTACTGCAGCCCAGGAATAACAACGGCGTCTAGGCGTTCCCTGTTGCTCCGATCCCCCCTACGCCTAGGACGTTGTCTGGGCCAAGAGCCATAGTTAGTTGCTGTTTCCATTTGGTTGTTTTTTTTTCTCGTTGTTGATACCGGCAAGACCCAGCCAGATGATGTCTGCTGGTTGGTAGTGAGAGGACTCTTAGTACCTGCATACCCAAAAGGGGGCGCTAGTTAAAAAACAATCATTTTCTTTTGTTTCTTGCTCTCCATTAGCAGCGGGAAAGGAGTCTATCTATCTGCCTAGCTTTGGTAGATTTCCCCCGACGCAATCCACAGAAATTCCACGAATCCCTTGGTGGATAAGTCCGACGACTCAGCAGCAGTGCGGAATTTCGTTTCTCGTCTGGTGGATCTGATCTATAGTTAGGGGGCAATACATACCAAAAGGTTCGAAGAAGGAACGCGCATAAGAGTATATAACCAACCCACCCTTCTTTATAACCTATTCACATTAGTGAAGCGGCTGGAAGGGAAGTGCACGTTTGTGAGACCTTAGTCGGGATGCATAGGGGAGTCAACCTACGAGCACGGAAGAGCGTGGTACCGCTGCCCCTCTCTAAGTAAAGGTAAGATTCTTAGCCCCGTTGATGACTCCATCTAAAATACAATAGGGACAACCGTTTCCGGCTGCTCGTTTCGTATCTTGAAGAAAGTAGGCCTTCCTTTAAGTGAGAGGGGTCAGGTCAATAATAGCTATGCTATTGCCCTACTGATTGTTGGCCTCCGCCCGATCCCGAATGCGGGCGGGATTAGATCGTGGTCGATAATACGGTCGAAAAGACCAGCGAGCGAGATGGTTGTTAATAGTACTCCCTATCATTGCCTTATGAGTTATAACATCTTACAATCGTACCGATGTCTTAAAACCTACGGGCGAGTGCTCCGCAACAGCGGCAGTAGTGAACATTGCTACTAAAGAAGGGGGAGGGGAGTGGGAAAAGGACATACGAGTACGCGAAGGGAAGAGGCAGAATGTTCACAAGAATTGAAAGGTATTGCGGAGCACCGACAAAAGGGAGGGGAAGAGATATCCAGACTTTGAAATGATGCTAAAGTGATAGAGGATGCAGTTATGGAACTGAAAACACAACTAGAGATTCTTCAAACCAAGATCCGGATAAAAGAACAAAGGCTGATGGACAAGATGAACATAGTCAAAGAAATGGAATTGGCACAGGAGAAGGAGATTGAAGTCTCCATTCCTCCTCATCAAAAACTCCAACTGGAGCAAGAGCTCCCTCGTTTACCCTGTCTTCAGTCATGGTTGACTTTATGGCATATGTCTGAATTTCCGCATCTGTATTAGTGTATTTTTTTTTCTTCTCAAAAAATATTCATGGTATCCGATCCGCTCTCACCGCCCATGCTGTTGCTACTCTGGTTTACCGTTCTTTCTGTTAAACAGCTCCTTCGTCTACCGCATTTCCTGTTTGCCGTATTCCCTTTCTGTATTCCATTTGTATGGGTTTACTTCAAAAGACTCATATGTAGTCTCCTCATATTCTTATATTCCCTTTCTTTGGTTTCATATTTCTCGTATGATGTACTCCTCTGATCTTAATAGTATGATTCAAATTGCATTTTATAAACCTAGCTTTTATGGGGAGTTTTTTTTCCCTTTAGTACCTATGGGATTACTTAGGGGGTTCTTACTAGACTAAAATGTCCGTATAGCTGGAAGAATTCCAGCGCTGACCAAGCGAGGGATTGATTCCAGCTACAAAATCCAGCTCGCTCCACCACCCCTAATGAATTTAGAAGATCCAGCCCAGCTACCGCTAATTTTTGTATTTCAAATAAAAGAAAAGACTAAAACAAAACGTAACACCCGAAGAATGGTTTCACATTTTTTTTTAGGGGAGAGTCATTATACGTTATATATGAGAGGTTAATCACTAAAGTTAGTATACTGGCGTAGCTCTTTCTCTTCTGTAGCAGCTCTTCGGTGAATCTGTCGTACTCTATCGCTTCCTTTCTTTTCAATTGGTATGCGCTCTTCTGATCTGTAGCAAGGGTCTATCCAATATTGGCCGATTGGATTTAGTAAGAGGGCTTTTGTTAAAGCAATCGAATAGGAAGTAGTTCACCTGTCAAAAGTCTATAAAAATGGCTTTATGTGGGACTAAGGACTTGAATGAAACTTTAGAGAGGAGTCATGCTAGCGAAATAGGCAAGAAGGGAGGAGTGGTGAACAGCTGGTAACGGCTGCCGGATAGGCGGAAGCACTAAGCCTGGAATCACTTTCGATCTATGGAAATTTTTCGATAGAAAAGAAAAGTGAAAAAGTTCTGATATAGGAGACCGCAAGGAAGATGCTCAAAAAGGCTTTATAGCTACATTTATGTTTCAGTATGCTAGACCCCTCCTCTAGTTCAAGAGCTTTAGGCCGGATACTAGCTCTGCTCTAGTTGCTTTTCTATGTTGAGTGAATCGCTATGGAAATGAAATAGAAGAAGTGACAAATGCCTAACAACCGATGAGGGGCTAAGGAATGGCGACCTCTGTGACGACTGAAACAGTTAATGGCGCCCTTTGTGAGCTACCTACGGACCCTGGGAAGAGTCCCGGACCATGGAAGCGATCAAAGGAAGACGGTAATCAACCACTGTCCTTTTGTGATGTTCTCATGCAGGTACAGCACAAGGGCTCATGCTATCTTGAGATCTCGGAACCGGAGTCTGAAGGCTTTGAATCAGACGAGTGGGAAGAAGATGAGCAGCAGATCCATAACCAGGGCCCTTCGAATTGTCCCCCTGTGATCAACATTAATGGGAAAAGGAGAATTTATCAACATGGAGGAAGTCTTTTATAGTTAAGGTTCTGGATAAGACAGTGGGGTACAAAATTTTCCATGATCAAATTATGAAAATGTAGAGACCAAATGGGGAGATTTACTTCATTGACCTGGGCCACGACGACCGAGCTACAGAGAAAAAGCTTTTGTGCCTTCTCGCTTATTAAGTCCTTAGAAAGACCTTCGCTTCGCTCTGCGTGCGTGAACGTTACTAGAATCACCTCCCTTAAGGTGGAAGTTTTCAAAGCTTTCCCCCTATTAATTTCCTATTCAATATTTCATTTCCTTTTTCAATTTCATTTCTTTTTTCACTTCTAATCTAGGAGCTTGAAGATCGGCATTTGACTTCACCTTTGAAGTCTGACCCGATCGCACTATCTTTCTTTATGAGAAATTGGCAGCTTACTAGACAACGCAGAAGGTTTCCTCTTTCCATAGATGCCCGAACCAGTAACCAGAAGACGAAGGTACCAATCTTCTTCTTTCTCTCCAGATTGCGTAGAAAAGGGGATCTCTCTATATATGAAGATCCTCATTTCGCTTACCCGACTCGACTCACGTAACAGGAATAAGCCGGCGGAACCCTACCTTGACACTCACTTACCACCAACTCAAGCAAGATGAACGACTGGTTTGCTATGAGACCCACCGACCTTGGGAATTAATATAGAGAAGGAGACAGAGTAGGAATAGAAGAACTGAGACAAAAGTTCCTCCAACCTTTCTTTCAAGTAGACTAGGCCAGACCTAGCGCTTAAGTCGTGGTACCCTCATAACATTACTTATCACCTGATCAATCACAATCTTAAGTTGAAACAATCCCGGAAACTACGGACTGAAAATAGGGCCTCTTCCCCATCACATACCATACCACGGTCTTCTAGTTGTCCTTTTCTGAGTATGCAGTCCCATCAATGAACTTTTTATCCATTTCTATAAATTCTGAGTTGAAGTCCGTTACTGTCGAGCTGTCTATATAAACTCTTCCACCCACCTTCTATTGATAGCAGCTTCTCTCCATATCAAGGGTCTAATACAGTGGCAGGGGGCAATGGACAAAATCTCTTCCAATTCAAAATACTGGTAATGCCATTCTCCCAACTCTATGTTCCACCTTTTTACTTCAATATGTTCTTTATGTGCCTCCGCCCTCTAAAAATCTCATCTCTGTTCAGAAGTTTGCTAAGGATAACAAATGCGTTCTAACTTTCGATGCCAATGAACTGGTCATTCAGGACAAGAAAAAAAAATGCGTATGCTTCCGCGGGCGCAGTAACAATGGCTTATACCCTTTTCAAGTTGCTCTTTCTTCTTCTCCAAGGTCACCTACAGCTCTTCATTCCTCGTGTGCGTCTGCTGAAACTTGGCACTCCAGGCTTGGGCATCCCTCCATCTCTCTTTTCCTTTATATTGGATTTCTTAACCTCGGAGAGAACAACCGTAGGGATAGAGTCTCGAGAACTTAATCCTGCTTTTGGGCAGCTAGCCCCAGGGTGTCCTGGAATAGAAAAACTAGATTAACTAGCCTTATAACACTTTCAGTACAAGGAAAGGGGGACCCAGTTCTATCCTTTAAAACAAAAAGCCCACTTTTCTTTTAGCTTAGCTCCGAAGACACAGGGGCAGCTCCCCCTAGAATCAAGGGGGTAGGACGAAGGCGAAAGCAAAAGAACTGGGGGAGATAGAAGCACCAGACTGCGCAGACTCAAGAGAGAACGTCCGCATCGTCTAACTAGTCTGATCTAGCAGCTAGCAATAGGGCCAATGAGAAAGCGGCATCCCTTATTGATTGAGCTAACAGAGGGCATTGAAGGTACCCCTCTCCATTTTGGGAGTCTTCTATCATTTCCTAAAGGATCGAAGGTTCAGTGATCACTTACGAAAATTCTACGGAAGGACGGAGAATAAACCTAAATTCCGACCTAAGAGTTGGAAGTGTAACTACGGGGGTTCGGGAATAAAAACCTGAAACGTGTTACTTGCTTTTAGTGTTAGAGCACGCTAGGCTAGATAAGAATGGATAAGATGGGCAGCTGGTCGACGAGCTGAGGAGAAGAAAGAGTCTCTTCTCTCTTCTTGTGAGGACTGCCATTTACCTTCTTCATGTACTTGTAGCTCTAGTTGGAGGTTAGCTTCCCCTATTTACGGTCATAAGAACCAGTGCAGCGAAGTACCTCCTCGCAAGCAAGGCCTATCTTTGGTATAACGCCAGGCGAGCGTTCCTACCCCACCCACCGCCCTGGGGTCGGGCGAGAAGTCTTCATCACTTTACTTTCATTCGTCAACAGACCTTGGACACTCACCATCTGTAGAATCAAAGGAAACTGGAACAACGATTCCAGCTGAAACCAGATCCACCTTCGAACATCAAGTTACAATAGCAGCCTAACCTGCCTTCGTTTTGATGAAATCATCTGGTCAAGCAAGCAAAGACCACACCCTTCGGCCTTGAAGATGCGGCGAGGCTCCGCCACTTTAGTATATCCCCTTTTTTGAGAAAATCCCCCTCTCATCCAGAATTTACAACAACTGATACTGAAGTCCACGAAAAATGACTCAGTTGGAGGGAGAAAGAATGAATAACTACCCCAAAAAGGGGAAAAAGAAGAAAGAAGCCGCATTGAATCAACTTCCGTAACCTTATAATGGGCTGGCTTAAAAAAAAAAACGAAGGAAAGGTGGGGAAGGTTAAGGTAACCTAAAGTATAAAGCCACGGCATCGTACTTTCTCCCACGCTATTAACGCGGGAATAGGACGAATAGCACCCGTCGAAAGGAATTAAGATAGGATGGTTCAATCTTTTAACCCGACGGAGACTTTCTTCCTCCGTAAGAACAGGGGGAATATAGTAGTGCCTTTCTTTCATTCATCAGTAGGGCCCGGCCAATTTAGCTACTTGCATACGTATATGATAAAGGTCGTGATAGACACAAGACATAGAAAGTCTGCTTGGGAAGTTCAATCTCGTTATGAACGGAAGCTCCAATTGATCAGTTCCTAAAGAGCAATCTAATCAGTGAACTCTCATAAGGCAACTCGAAGTGTACATCCAACTATTGAATGTAGCAGAAGAAGACGCAAACTGTCTCATCGCAAATCGCTATCCGCTTCTGCGGATTGATCAGCCCCGCTAACCCTTTCGTTTCGGGACCTGCTGTGGAGCGGGAATGCCTCTTTGCTAATACTGCCCGAAAATCCACCTTGCTAAGCCACTTAGAACCCCTTTAGTCGAATAGACAAAGAATCGGAAAATTCATTATTATTTATATATTATTATAGGCTGTCAGAAAGATGCTCGGAAACGACATCGAAGCCAGAAAGAGCACCTCTGGATGCCCCAACTTGAAACTCCGTGGAAACTGATCACTAAACAGCAAAATACAATGAAAATGGTTCGGATACTAGATAGGAAACAGAACCGAAAGCTGTGGAATAGATATCAATCATCCCAAGCTTGCTAATAAAACCATTAAACCATTTTTTCCCAGCGCCCTGGGAAACACATTTGCTAGCGGATCTTCTGAACGCACGAATGGTGTCCTGATGAAATGACAGTCGACTTCAATCAATGTGTTTCGTCCTCTCGTGGAAAACTGGATTGGACGAGATATGGATGGCTGCCTGAAACTCGCAATGGTTGAGCATGGGCTCATCAACCCATAGACCTATCTCGGTCATCAAGGTCCTCAACCAGACAAGCTCACAGAATGCATGAGCCATCGTCTGTACTCGGCTTCCGCGCTTGATCGAGCAACAACTGCTTGCTTTTGACTCTTCCACGTCACCAGGTTCAGGTTACCCCCAACAAATATAAAATATCCGGAGGTTGATCTCTTATCTGATGGAGATCCGGCCCAGTCAGCATCAGAAAGGGCAGAGACACGAAGGTGGCCGTTGGGTGCATAGAGGATCCCACGGCCAGGGGCGGATTTTAGGTACCTAAAAATCCGAAAGACTGCCCCCAATGTGGAGCTCGAGGAGCATGCATGAACTGGCTAACGACTCCAACCGCAAATGAGAAGTCCGGTCGAGTGACGGTTTTTATAAAAAGTTTCCCAACAAGTCTCTGATACATGCCTGGATTTTAAAGGGGGTCACTCTCATCAGCTTGTTGTCCGTGGTTTTGCTCCATAGGTGTGAAGATCGGTCTAACTCCAAGTTTGCCCCTTTATTGTTGAAGGTCCAGAAGAACCTTCCTCTTTTTGTTTCATATTCCTTTTTTGGATAAAGCTCAATTCCAAGGAAGTCTTTCAAGGGACCAAGATCCTTCTGAAGTTTTGTTTTAGGTGATGTTTGAGAGCCTCAATAGTCTCAACATCATCTCCTCTTACCACAACAATATAATCCACGTACACAAAAAGAATGGTAACTCGTCCACCATGCTTTTGAACATTGAACGGTCAGCATTACTTCTTGAAAAGCCAATCTCCACCATTGCCTCTAATAATCTTTCGAAGCAATCACGTGGTGACTGCTTCAAGCCATAAATCGCTTTCTTCAATCGGCAATTTGACCTTCCTCACCTGGAGCCGTGAATCCTGGTGGCGCCATGTAGACTTCTTCTGTGAGGTCACCATGCAGGAAAGCATTCTTAACGTCAAATTGGTGTAGAGACCATCCTTTTTAGCAGCAACTGAAAGAAAAAAAAAACGATTATGGAGTTTCGTTTTGCTACCAGAGCAAAGGTTTCCAAGTAGTCTATCCCATATGCTTGGGCAAACCCCTTGGCCACAAGACGAGCCCCTGCGGCCTTTCTTCAGTTCTTCTCCCTCAGGTCGAGTGACTTTCAGTTCCATCTGCTTTGAATGCAGATGTGAGACCCATTTACAGCCAACAGCCCGCTTCCCTTCCCCCTTTGCCAGCCACCCATTGGATTGAATAGAACAAAGGGCCCCGCTCTCACGTACCTACCACGAAGAAAACGACTTGAAAGGTTTGAGGTTCACCCAACGAATTCCATTTCTCAAACTGGCCTGCTGAATGAACCCGCGAAAAGAGGTAGCCCCGTGCTTTCTACTCATGACGTGTCTGTGAGTCTGGAATAGAATTCCGTAGAAAGAAAGAAGAAAGGGGGACCCTGCAAATTCGAGGAGAAGATGAAAAAGAAAGGGAATAGAGGGCACCTCCTCATCTATCTTTGTCTTGCGCCCTAGAATAGTATTTCAACAATATAGGTGGGATTACTCGCCAAAAGCGAAGCCTTGAATCTCGTACTTTGACTCGCCGGTCTGGGTCCGGGGTGAAGGGTTCTACTTCTCCAAAGGGGGATTCTGCGTCAACTGAAACCTTGGCTGGTGAATCAGACCTATTCACTTTTATAAAAGAAGCCTTGGGTCCGATCCTTGAAAAAGTATCTGACGATTCAAATGAAAGCGGAACTATTAATAATACAAGGTGACTAGCTCTAAGAAAGAGGTACCGATTAAGGGAAAGTAGGACAAATCTCCTTCTCAAAGGGGAATTCATCCCAAACAGCAGTCTAGTTCGTCCGTTTACTAGAGATGGGCGGGTTCCGTTGGTAAGGTAGCGCCTTCCGTTTCTACCTGCCCTCGATTGCAAGTCTGAAGTGGGAGTCCTCTTTCTTTCAGGTTCTTCCCTCGTGCACAGGGCAATAGAGAAGAAATCCTAGTCTGACGATTGGCTAGAAAGGATCTGACTGCTTCTTCTTTCCTCGTCCCAGCCTTACCTTTTAAATAAATAGGCTAGTCGAAAGTCTCCTTTTGTCAAGTCTCCTACCGCCTCCAAATCAAAGCCTGGTATTGAGATCAAAGCCCTTATTTACTGGTAAGGTGGGAAAGTATTGACTTGTCCAAAGTAGCATTACGAAAACCAATCCAACCCGAAAGTCCTACAGAGTTCAATTCAGATAGCCCTATTGGCTTTTGATAGCAATGGGTCGGGATCAGCTAATCTCAGAAAGCTTGGGTCTGGCCCAACTTGAAAAAGAAAAAAGAGACTGGCCGTCTAAACTATGAAAATCAGTGAACCGAAGGACAACCCGAGGGTCTGAGTCTAATCGTGAAGTGAAAACAAAACCTGCTCAAAGTAAGGGATTTGGAGTTGAACTTAGTTCACATCACACATAAGGAGAGAAAGAAAAGTTGTCAGTGAAATCGCTTTTTCATTCTCATACTTCTTATAAGTAATCTCTAAGGATGTTATTTCTAAGGATTGGAGATAAATCAAACAGATGCTATAAAGACCTTCCTTAGATTATGAGAACGGAAAGACCCACTAGAAAAAGGAGATATAGAAAGTGTGCCGGGAAAGAGGAATGATCAAAAGGATAGAGATGCCCGCTAAGCAAAGGCAATGGGACCATGTTACAAAGATCAGACTGACTGGCTTTGATTGACTAGTCTCATGTTGATGGAATTGCTTGGTCCTCGTCTCCCGAATGAGAGAAAGTTGGTGCTCAGTCTGCCTCTGCCCTTCACTCAGGAATTACCTAAAAGGAAAGACAATCGAATCAGCTCCTGTTGGCCTATTATGGTATGGCTGTCCATCACTTGGTCTGACAAAGACCTACCCACGCCTAGGCAGAGAAAGCTCAATAACTCAACCGGTAGGATGATCTCTCTATCTATGAAATTCCTTATTCCAGGACCTCGGGCTAGTCTTCATACTTTCGTTCTGGCTATGCCTGTTTGAAGCCCGTAGATCACATTCAGAGTCAATGCAGCGGATAGCGGAACAGCGGAAAGATCGCATTGGGCCTGTGAGTGCTTATGAAACTACAAGCACAGTAAGGAAGGAAGGGAATGGTTGTCATAGAATCTTTCTTCTCTATACTACGCTCTGGGCCTAGCTGCCCATATAATCTATTCTGTTCTGTCTTTATCTCACGCTCTTCGTCTAAGAGCAAGATCCAATCCCAAAGGAAAGAAGACAGATCGCAGAAGAGAGTCCGCTACTAAGAAAGAAAACGACTAGAATAGGAAAGTAAGAAGACTAGCTCGGCTGGGGGAGGACTACTAGCTGGATAGGATAGGTCAAGGGCAGTCCTAAGAGCAGGAAAGAAATATTCTAATCGACGGAGAGCTTATGGGCCAGAAGCGCGAGTAAGGCTACCACGGCCTAGGGAGAGAATACCATTCTTATCTGTCTTTGCCTTGCTTCCTCTATCCCTATAGATCAGACGAGAAATAAGACAATAAAAAGAATATCGTCTTCGTCTGCTGCTCTATAACCACCGGGATACCGGGATACTGGAAACTACGGGAACTACCTATCCCTTCGGATAGGAAGTCAAAACGGGATAGACGGAGAGGAACAGATGGCTACTTCTAATGCAGTCTAATCCCTTCTAATACCAGGATTTAGGCATCTAAACAAGAAAGCAAGAAGACAATCGGATAAAAGATGTGCTGCTGTCTTCCTCATGCACAGAGGAGATAAAAGAGAGAAGGAAACTCCTACTGATAGGGGAAGCTAAGCACCTTAAGAGCTAAGAGGCTGGTTAAGGGACTATGCTTAGACTTAGTCAGGAAGATAAATAAAGAAGCTTACAGGACTTAGTACACTAAAAGCAAAGGAAGGAAGGGAAATAGAGAAAGTGGGAAGAGTGGAACGGCGGAAAGAGGTTCGTAACCGAATGCAGAACACGTCATGGACAGGAAAGCCGGTCAGGAAGAACCCGTCTGTCAAGCAAGCCAGCTAGGGTGCCGGGTTAGGGTGTTGAGGCTGGGAAGCATATGAAAGCAACGAATTCGAGGTCAGCTTCGCCCTGCTGGTCGAGTCAGCTTCGCCCTTTTTTTTTGTTATATCGCATTCTTAGGCCGGAAAAGAAAATAATCCTTTCTTTCTGTCGCTTTCGAGGCTGTGGGTTTTTTTCTAGTTCTCCATAGCTATAGAAAGCTTGTAGGGAATTTCTCTTTTTTCTCCATGGACAACTATCAAGCAGAAACAAGCTATGCTGTCTCTATTTGACTTTTGAACTACGAACTACCGCGTCTTCGTTTCACTCCGACTTGGTCGTTTCTTCTATTTGTATTTACTGCTACGAATTGACTTACTTGTTGTATCCGTAACTACCGCATCTCCGCGTCTATCGGCGCTACGATTTTCTTTGGTGCCTTAAGTCAGTTACGGAGTTGCCTTTCTGAGTGTATCTTTTGCGAGAGCTGAAATGAATGGGTTGGTTTGGACAAGTGGACAAGAAAGCCCTGTTGAACAAGTTGTTTGTTAACCAATGAGATCTGGAAGAAAGTAGGAAAAGGGAGATTCAGGAGAATCGCCCGAGTCAGAGCGTTCGACTACTCTTGAGCTAGGTAGTTGCTGTTCCTACAGGTGACAGTCCCTGTAGCCAAACAAACCACGCAGAACCAATAAACCAAGAAAAAGAAAAGCAAAACCCTTAATGGAGCCGTACCCCTTTCGTCGCTTCGATTTGGTCGATCGGCACTTCGACTTGGCCTCGTACTCCCTTTTCTTTTCTTTCCGATCTATTTCCTTGTCCTTCGTTCGCTCTGTTCAATAGTTGGAGTTGGAAGAGTGGGCCATCGGGAAGAACTGGAGCTCCTTTCTCTTTCAAGACTTTGAGTTCTGAGTGAGCTACCTGAGCGAGGAGGCTGGGGCGAGGTTAATCAGCCAAAGCGGTCTCCTCAAGTCTATTGATAGGGCTAACCCAATGAAAATAGAACCATTGTTGGCACTAAGTGGCCCATCATAGGTAAGGGCCTATCCGGATAGATAAACTCATGTTTCTCCTAATTAGAGGATATGCAGGTATCATTCTGGTTCTCCGCTGACCGAGTAGGGGTGGCCTTGTATACGCAAGTAGGAGAGGTAGGGCTAAGGAGCTAGAAAGGTAGAATAGCCTTACCCATTAATACCTTTTTTCAAATTTCTATGTTCTTCAAACCTCTCATTCAACTCGAACGAAGTGTGAAACCATTATTGTTGCGATTACGTCTATCTGGTTGGGCCAGCTTAGTGATCCCCGGAGTCTGCCTATCTCTCCGGCTTGACACTACTAAATGATATGAGCAGGTTGGGGTACTAAGAATTCCTAATACCCAGTCTGTAATCCCTTGATATGTCTAGTACTCTTCTCAGAGCCGCTCTTCACCTGATCACCTTGACCTGACCTCTCAGCTCCCAGAAACTTCTCTTTCCTCGGGTCAAGACAAGATCTTTCTCCAAGCCAGACTAATCGGATAGCTATAGCGCCATCCGTTGTCCACCTTCTTTAGTCTTTCTTTAAAGCTTGCTCGACGCAATAATCAATAAGCAAAAAAAAAGCTGCATAAAAGAGAAAATCGTGAATGAAAAAGCAGGATACTTACACTCACCAAAAATGTCTACTCTGGCTTTCCTCTCTTTGCTTTCTGACTTCTTTTGCCTTAGCCAGTTTTGCTAGCGAAGTCAATCGCTGTGATTAGCATTCCAAGAACTTCTCTTCTATGGATAGAGCAAGACAAGAACCGTCAGCTCAAGCATTTCGCTCTCTGCTGGCATTTCCTACCCGCCCTCCCTATAGAATAAAGTAAGGTTTTGGCTTTGATCTTCTTTTGAGCCTTCGCTCTTCTAGCCGGATGGAACGCATTTTTCATCTTTCGAGTCTTTAATGAACCCTATTCTTATGAATAAAGATCAAGTTGAAGCTTGCCAACCCTAGCCCTTTCACCTCCTTTGCTTCGCTCTTCTCACTCAAGCTTTGCTGACTTCGGACTGCCTACTTTAGGATTAGGCCCAGACTTTAGTAAGAAAGAAAGACCGGCACTGGCTAGCTCAAAGAAGACTTTCCTTGAAATGAGAATTAGAGGGACAAGCTGAATTTAGGTATCGGTAAGCATTTTAGCCTGCCTAGAAGTGATGAAGTCTTTCTGTCCCTCCCACGAACGGAATATGGCTATCAACAAAGAAGATTATTAAGGAAAGCGCTTGCCGCTTTAAGTAGCAGTGCCGGCTGCTGAGTATGTACTAGCGAAACGCTAATCCCAAGCTCTAGAGGAAGTCCGTAATAGGAGAAGATAAATAGAGGAATTCACATCCTGGCATGTTAACTTTAGTAGTCTCATTCGATGGCAAAAACTCAGACGACCCCACCCACAAGGGCCAGAAAGGAGCATTTTCCATACAGACATATAGTCAATTGAGAAAGTTTTTCATGGTTCGAGGCTTTCTTATTCCATTTCAATAGTTAAGGCAAGAAGCTTCCCAAGAGCTTCCTATAGCGAAGCAGGCACATGGAGTCGATCTACGTAATGTCAGCCGAATCGGCTTACGTAGATAAGACTCGAAAAAATGAGACTGCAGATCTCTGGCATGCTCGCTTGGGGCACGTGAGTTATCATAAGCTGAAGATAATGATGAAGAAGGCTATGCTCAAGGGTCTTCCCCAGCTAGAAGTTCGAGGAGACGTAATTTGTGCAGGGTGTCAGTATGGCAAAGCGCATCAATTACCATACGAGGAGTCAAAGTTCAGAGCTAAAGAGCCCTTTGAGCTCGTCCACTCGGATGTGTTTGGGCGGGTAAAACAAGCATCAATCAGCGGCATGCGCTACATGGTGACCTTCATCGACGACTGAAACAGGTATGTCTGGGTAGACTTTATGAAAGAGAAGTCAGAAAATCAAAATGGAAAGAATTTCGTGAGAAGGTCGAAAGTGAGTTCGGTAAAAAGATTCGATGCTTACGAACGGATAATGGTGGAGAGTATACGTCGGATGAATTCTCAGCCTATCTAAAGGAGTGTAGAATCCGACGCCTGTTGACCTGCCCAGGCACTCCACAACAAAACGGCGTTGCTGAAAGGAAGAACCGACACCTTGCTGAGATTTGTCGGAGTATGCTACATGCAAAGAATGTGCCTAGTCGATTCTGGACAGAGTGGCAGCTTATGTGATCAATAGGCTACCCCAGGCAAAGCTCGGCTTTGTCTCACCCTATGAGAAGTTGTGGACCAGACCGCCCACGGTGAGTCACTTTCGAGTCTTCGGATGTGTATGCTATGTGTTTGTGCCAGATCACTTGCGTAGCAAGTTCGATAAGAAGGCAATTCGTTGCATCTTTGTGGGCTACAGTAGTGAGAGAAAAGGGTGGAAATGTTGCGACCCTACAACCGGTCGCTGCCATACATCAAGGAATGTTGTATTTGATGAAGCTTCATCATGGTGGTCGCCGCAAAAGGTGGACGAACTCTGAAGATTTAGAAGATGGATTGCATGAGAAACTGGGGGAGATGGGAGAAGGAGAAGAATCTCCTGATTCAACTAAGGAGCCGATGTCTACAATAGGCGATGGTGAGCAAGAGCCTAGTCCGTCTAGCACGCCAGAAAAATCTACGAGACCATGGCAAACCGGAGTGCATCCAAGCAGTCCAGAAGAGGTTCGCCCCAGTCAACAAGAGGTCGATGAAGACAACCCTCTGCTCAGGAGGTCTACCAGGCCGAGGAAGCCTAACCCGAGTGGATGCTGCCTTGGCTGAAGAAGAGAGCGTGAAGGAGCCAACAATGTTTGAAGAAGCATCCCGAGGCAAAGAGTGGCAGAAGGCAATGGAGGAAGAGATTAAAGCACTAGACCAGAATCAGACTTGGGAACTAGTTCCGAAACCCAGAAGCCGATATCATGCAAATGGGTGTACAAGGTCAAGACTCGCCCCGATGGATCGATAGAAAGGTACAAGGCTCGACTAGTGGCTCGAGGGTTCTCGCAACAATATGGGCTGGACTATGATGAGACATTTAGTCCAGTAGCAAAAATCACAACGGTGCGAGTTAGCACTCTCAGCGAGCAAGTCTTGGAGGCTATGGCAGATGGACGTAAAGAATGCCTTCTGGAGAAATTGATCGAGATATTTACATGGAGCAACCAAGGGGATTCGAAAGTCAAAGGCCGAAAGATTACGTCTGTAAACTAAAGAAGGCATTGTATGGCCTCAAGCAAGCACCAAGGGCGTGGTACGGCAAGATCGCTGAATTTCTAGTGCAAAGCGGATTCTCAGTTGCACCTGCGGACTCCAGCCTATTCGTGAAGTTCCAAGAAGGTAAACTAGCAATAGTGCTAGTGTATGTGGATGACTTAATCATCACTGGAGATGATGAGGATGAAATCCGAAGGACAAGTTCTCCCTTGCCTTCGGTACTGAGTGAATGAGGTTGCCTACCCAAGTCGGACCAGATCGATTATGTCCTCCATATCACGCCCGTTGAGTCCTGTTCTAATAGCCGGGCTCAACACTTCGTCCATCTTGACCCTCCTTCGGACCCTCGACCCATCAGAGATCCGAGAATAGAGTTTTGACCACTATCGAGTATAACTAAGATCTTGGGAGGGAGTTCGTTAGCATTCCCTTTTCACTTCTGGGCCAATCGATGAATTTGAACAGCCAGAACTACTACAGAATAGAAATGGGAGGACTGAATCGACTTCAGAGAGGCAGCTGAATCGACGAAAGATTGAATCGTTACGGCCTCCTCTCGTTCCTCAATAACGTTCAGAAGAAGATGAATCTCCTCGTCTCGTCAGTAAGGCTGAGAATACCCCATCTTCCTTTCTTTTGGAAGACTAATAATCCTAATACCAGCTGTCTCGGTTCGTGAAGAAGAAGATATAGAATCGAGTTTTTGAGGTGAGGGGAAGAAGAAGATGAAGAAGTCATCGAGTCAGAAAGAAAAGAACCTTTTGAAAGGGCGGCGGAATACGCATCAAGAAAGAGGTCCAAGAGGGGAAAATCTTACATCCTATTGGAGAGTTGCATTTAGCGTTTCCGGGTGCCTACGAACTGCTGTTACAATGCACAATGCAATCCAACAGCTGCCCGGACATAGAGTAGGATGCGACTGCTTCAGTGGGATCGCGTTTAGCGAGTATGCGGTGTGATGACGTTATTATAGCCGATGAGGCCTTAGGTTATGTTCCTGGACTTGATGAGTCAGAAGGTTCCATTCCTGTAAGTGCTTTTCCTGTAGTTGATGAGTCAAAAGGTTACGTTCTTGGAAGGAGTGAAGGGACAAAAACAAGAGTTCCTCATAGTTGTGAAAGAGAGGCCTTTGAGGCCAAGGGTTCTGTTCCAGGACTTGATGAGTCAAAAGGTTCTGTTCCTGGACTTGACGAGTCACAGGGTTCTGTTCTGGGAAGGTAATCTCCTTTGCTTTGGAAAGGTTCGGCCTCGAAAGACCCGTAGTGAAATCTTATGAAAGAAGCCGGGTAAAGAGAAAAGATTAGCAGGCGAGGGACTAAGGGGAATTCTCTTGTAAAAAGAATAGGGGAAGAAGTTCGAAAGTTCCCCTCGTTGAGGGAATAGCCAAATGGGAATTCAACAAGAGGGTAAGAAGAAAGGGAGGCGTAGAAGAAAAGGGGAGAGAGGGAATTGATCTTAATCTTAGACAAGAAAATGAAGCATGATTAGAAAAGAGTTCAGTGATGAACCATGGGACTAAATCGACATGGGAGAGAATGGGCATGCCACAGATGAGAAAAATAGAGTAGGCTCCGAAGCGAGTTCTGAGAAAATATCGAAAGAAAGATTGGTGCATTTTGGCAAGGGCGAACAAGTGTTCTGAATTGTGCTAAGTCTGGGGATGGCACATTGAACCGCTTGGGCGTTGGCTGAGTGAACTAGTGAAAAGAACGGGACCTATAGGAGAAAGGCCTACGCCTGCTTCAAGGGTTGGATTGTGCAAATTGATAGGAAATAGGAAACAAGCAGTATCACCTTGTTTCATTGTACATCTGTAATAGAGCTGCGGGAAAGAGACCGCACTCCCTTCTTGTAACCTTGTCACATTCTTATTCCTAATCAAGGACAGGCACTTCTGTGTTGTCGTCTCTTTGTGTTTGTTGGATGTTACTGATCCTTGCATTATTATGAATGGCTAAGTTTTGTTAAATATTGACTAAGTGTTTCAATAGTGTTGGGATTTTTTCAATGCCATGGTTGGACATGTGCCTAGTGTTAGGAAAACTAGTTATGTTGAACTTGGTTTCAATCTAACAGTTGTAGCTTAAGGTGAAGGTATGGGAAAACCTTAAGTGAAGAGGCTTAGTCTGGTTGTAGTAGGTGCAAGCTGGTCTCAACCCTGCAGCTGAGGCAAGGCAATGCTACATAACCTCAAGTGCCGAAACTCATTTTGACGAGACGTTTGAAAAGCAAATTAAGGCAAGACTGTAAGGCTGTGACAATTGGTATCAGAGCTAATCCTTGCCACTTTCAGGCTGGTATCAGATCGCAACTTGGCAGAGTTGGGTAGCAGACTTTCTCTTCATCGAGATCTGAATATAGAGGTTCTATTCATTGTTTGGTGTTGAAGCAAGGCCTTGAATGGATAAGAGCAGGGAAAGCCACGAGCAAGCTTTATCTAAATCTGCTAACTCCTAGCTTTTGTTCCCGTTGAAAGCCTTTGTTAGTTTGAGAATACCTCGGCCCTTTCGAAAACCATGCTTGGGCACAGTGACTCTGGACGAGAGCACACCCCTCCCCGAGCGTTGCCCTCTCCACCCTAGAGCTAACAACTCTACTCTCGCCTAGACTCTATCCTAGACCTATAAGGAAAACTCTATGCTAGTCAGAAATTGATGGGTATGTTGGTCGGCAAAGGTTCGCTTTTGTTCAATTGTGAGTGAAGTGAAGGTACGATACAAGCAGCTCAAGCTATGATTTACTCTGCTTACTCTGCTGTTTGGATGATTGCCAACGAACGAAGTTTTTCTTGTTCATTTGACACTTGATGCAGAGAGCCAGAAACTCCAAGTTGAACCATCCGGTCTTGGTCCAAACTTGGAATGGATAAGTAGTCATTCGTAGCTTTATAAATATGGCAAATTATTATCTGCTCATGATTTGGCACTCTGGAGGAATGGCCATATCATGTATGCTTAGTTTCCCTCCATGAATAAGAGCATGATGCTCTGCACATAAAGAGAAGTCCGTGGATGGAAATAGCCTCTGGAAGGCTTTGTAACCAACAAATAGTCTAACTTGTATAAATATGTCTACCGTGAGATTTTGATTCTTTTTGTAAAGAATAAACTGCTTGTCCCGCTCATCAATCAAGCTGGATCGACAGGTTAATTCGAATTTCTTATCCCACCCAGGGAGTAACTAAGCTATTTATCCTACTAGGGATTACTAGGTCCTCTTACCGACCTCTTTTCCGAAACTTCGAATTCTAGGAGAAAACAAGCGTAGGGGAAAAAGTCCTTGCTACTTACTGATATTAAGGGATTTTTTTCTTTATCCGGATAAGCCGGCTATCCTCAGGGGATTCCATCTGCGCATTCGATTGATCGATCTTAGAGTTCCTACGAACTAGTGCTACGAGGATTAAGCATTTAATCGTACTGACCTTAGGCAGTTTCCGAAGGGAACGCAGGCACTACTATATATTCAAATATCTACTTCTCTCTTAGAACCTTCGACGAATCCCGGAGGCCTTATTACACTCAAAGAACAGTAAGGAAAGGAAGAAGAATAATACGCTCAGGCTCCCCCATCTGATGATGCAGGGAGATCCCCCCAAACGCCCCGCTTGCATCGGGCCGTACTCCCCCACTAACAAGCGGGGCCCCTTCGAACACTACGCCCTGCGAGTTGATAGTACATTACAACATTCTGCTTTTTGCTCACTAACATCCGTACTGACAAAGAAAGACAGAGAACAAGGGAACTTCGGGGTGATAGTTCCTTAGTTACTTGACTTCTTTATCTTACGGAAGGAAAGAAGTTCGAAATCTACATGGGCGCCTACTGCTCTGCTCTCTTCGAGGGAAGACTAGGCAGAGTAGCAAGCTATCTTTGTACATAAATGGGGTTTCCCAGGATGGCTTGTTCATTCTCTATCCTATCTGCTAGAGCAGGCAGTGGTTGATCTCCTGGTTCTTGCTCGGCCAAAGAAGGAGGTGATCGAAAGCGAGTGCTCTCCTGAGATAAATGAGATCGCCTGAATCAACTCACTCTCTTGACAGCACTAGTAGCTCAATTCGTTCGATTGATTAACGACTGTACGCCTTATCAGTGATCCTTTGGTGCCCAACCCGCTTGTATAGCTAAAATGCAGATTGGAGACAAAGAGCAAAAGAAGGTGCCGATCCTCTTCCATATCCATAGCCAATTAATTGCTTAGAATGACCCATTGAAACCCGATGATAGATACGAAGCTCGGCGAGCAGATCCATAAGACGATGATGTTGATGTGCCTCTTGCTTGAGATATTGACTTGACTGTTGAAAGGGGAATCAACACTGCTGCAGGTATCCTAAAAAGATGTACCGACCGGAGAATCAGACGCTTGGTCGAATCCATAAGCCCTCCTCCTATGTATGTGTGTCGGATTGCGACCTACCTTTCTTGCTTACCGATTGCTACTACATGCTCGCTAAACACAAGTGATTTAACACCGCTTTCCTTCCCTTACCGCCTCTACTCAAGAATTCGAGGATGCTTACGAAACCAAAGAAAAGAAAAGACTAGTACGGTTCACCAAGAAAAGGAGATGCGCCCGACGTCGAGGAGCGTTACACTTCAAACCGAAATAAAGAGTCCAAGGGCGACTTCAAAGCGCGAGACTTGGAGAAAGGATAATGAAACAACCAAATCAAATCTAGTTCCACTTCACGAAGAAAGGAGTACTTAAGAAAACGGATCGCACAATCAAACCAAGGCAATCGCACGCTTTGGTTCGAAACTACGCATGTAAACAAAGGGCACGCACTTTCAACCCAAGACTTCACACTGAGGACGGAAATTAACAAATAGAGGAGTAACCGAGTCTAGGTCTTGTCAGAGCCTACAAGGCAGCGAAAAGGAAAGGAGGCAATACCGATTAAAGCCTAGGTGCAACCGCTGCTAGCGGTTAGAGAGAAAGGGAAGGTAAACAAAGTGAATCGCGATCAAGAGAAGTGACACAGCAACTGCTACTGAGAGGGAAATAGATGCCAATACTTATACTTCATACAGGGGAGGAAGTGAAACGAATCCAGCTACACGTAGCTGACCAGTATTCAAGAAAGCTAACCGGTATTCAAAGCATTGAATACATACAGATACTATAAACAGTAGTCAATAGACATATCAAATGTCGGTACCCGGACCGATAAGATGAAGAATAGGCAAATAAGAAAGACTAACCGTAGGGGAGGTTTTCTCACTTATTATACAGGCTATTGGTTTATTTATTTACCGATTATATAGGGGGACCCACGCCAGGGGGCTTATTTATAACAAGGGAGACCCGCAGGGCAGACAACCCAGCAGCGGAGGTAGAGTTACACAAGGAGTCACACATCACGCTCAGGGCTAACCTGGTAAGGATTACTTCTTTGACTCCTGATAACAAGGGCTGTTACGGACTATGGGAAAAGAAATAGAGTTGCGGAGGAGTGAACAAAAGGCTAGTTCAGTTACCGCACATAGGGCTTGGGGGAAAGAGAAACTGCTGCTGCGAGGGATGACATTCTCCTTCGTCTTTGACTCGATTTAAGGGCTTCTTTCTCTAGGTAGATAGAGATAGCTCTCTTTACGAGGGCTATGAATAGAGTTGCAGTTATATGAGGGGAGAAAAGGCTCGGGGAGAAAGGAAATCAATCAAATCACACGAACACGAGGAGTTCGATTCGCTCGATCCGATCCTCCGGCTCGCAGGTAATAGTACAATAAAAGAAGAGAGGGAAAGTAGACACTTCCCCAAGGAGCATTCCGCTGATCCTCAGGGAGGTCCATCCCCATAATCTGCATTGCCCATTTCTACCACGGGTTACAGATCATAGAAAGGATTGCAGACCTTCAAAAAGGAGGATTACAAAAACAAAGCCAAGCAGGGACTTTCTTACGCTTACTGGATTTGCAGGGTACGCGAAAGGGAGAGGGTTTACGCTCGAAAAGGAGACAACCACAACTAAATGAAAGCAAGTGAAAGGAAGACGTCGAGAAGCGAGACTTTACACAGTATCTCCCGCTTCTCCTCGCCCTTGAACTCTTGCCCAAGGGCTTTTTCTAGTGTTGATTGAGGTCCGGATCGGTGACTATTCCCCTCCCGGGTTTCGGTAACCATCGAGAAATCGCTTTTCTGGCCCTTCTTGTGATTTAGAATCTTTCGTTTTTATTTCCGGCTGGGTGTGGGCTCGAGGTAAGAGCTCCAGTTGATTTGAGTAAAGAGCCAGGGCATCCCTTTTCCTATGATGCTATGGAAAGGGAAGTTCCAACTACGGCCTATAGGCTAGCTCCTGCAGCTAGTGCTCTTAGGTATCCGGCTTGGGTCGTTAATGCGGGGCTTCGAGGACAGAATTCTGACAGTTGGAAGTTCGAGCGGCAGCGAACCAATCCGAGTAGGTGTAGTCGCCATAGCTGCTGGTAGTGCTAGTTACAGGCAGAGGTCAAGCAAAGGTCTTCCTTCCCCGACGTCTCTCCCGATTAACCTCCACCGGGGCCTTTTCTATAAGCCATTTAGTCCATTTCTGCCCTTTACGACTAGACGGACCCTGACCCGCGAGGAAGGGGACGAACCAACTGTCTTGTACTTTATGCCCGGAAAAGGACTCGCAAAAGACCGAAATCACCCTTGCACTCGCATCAGGATTCACTCCAAGCCTTCTAGCTGACTGAACTCCACTTGCCCGAGAAGCAGCCCTGAAAGCTGCTGTTAAATCATTAACTCGTACTTAAGAAGAGGGGTCCTAAACTACAGTTGAAGTTTCTAGAAAGGCCCTCTCATCTCTTTAAGACTTGTCGCCTTCAGCTTGCCTACTTTACTGTCCTATCCATCTCTCAAGAGTAAACAGGCTACGCACCTCTTTCCGCATCTTTCCTTACACTAGCATACTCCCTGACCGCTGCACTTTCTTTTCTTGAAGTAATGCTGACCCTTCAATCTTCGTTTGGGTACCCGACCCTTGTTTTCCGGTCGTGGATCGGAGAGATCCATTTATTTTCTTTCCTTCTCGATCCGTACAGGCTTGGTTTAACTACTTACTTGGGATAGGGGACCAAAAGTATTTAATCTATACAATTTGATTTGAAAGAAAGCAGTCTACTCATGTACTCTAGCTTCGCTAACGAGATAAGGTAGTTGGCTTACTTGCTTGTTAGAGAGAAGGGGATGCTTGTGTATGGATGAAACTAAGAGTTTAGGATGAAGAGGTGGGACTAGACAAACAAGCCAGCCATTAGCCTTCTGTAAACTGGAATATGGAAGTGGAAGTCAGTCTAGTCTGCTCTCATCCAGCAAGCTCTCTAACACTAGCTAACGCTAACCTCTCTTTAGCCTATCTGTCCTCTTCGCTACCTCTCAACAGTAAACTAGTCGCTTACCTTTCTAACAAAGCAAGTAGCTAGCGCATCTCTTCCCTCTTCGAAGAAAGCATCTTCCCCTTCTTGAAATTCTTCTTTTTTCTATGTTGCTTTGAAATCACTTGCCTGTGTTTAGGTTAGCTCTCTACTTTCATCTCTGCTTGGCCTGTCCTCCTCGTTTCTTTGTCTCCATAGGTTGTGATCATCTTAACGCCTAATATATATCTTCAGGAAGAAGCCTGGGCCCTTATCATAGATTACCAGTAGTCCCTTCCAATGTGGTAAACTTATTTTCCTTTCTAGATGCACCTCGCCCAACCGCCTTTTTTGTTTAAGTCTTTCTTCTCCTGTGATGAGCTTAAGTGCTAATGTGGTCTGAGGGAAAGGATTTCTTCTTGTCTGCTTAGCTTATTCTTTGGTCTACCATACCACATTTCCGGTCAATGCTGCGAGTGGTCGTAGATCAGCAGTAGGCTTTAGCTTTAACAATGAAGTGAAAGGCTTTACTTTAAAATACAAGGGCTTTCTTCCTTGTCCAGCACCATAGGTGGGCACTAGCGCACTAGACCGGTAACAGAACCAAAACTCTTCTTCTCGTCCAGCCGGATGACAGCCAGTCAAGACAGATTTGTCAATGCCCATCCTCTCCCATCCCAGTTCTATTCTTTGGGATAGTTTCATTCCCTCTGGATTAAGGTAGGCCAGGGGATTCCGTGGATGGAGGAGTCCGCCGGGGCAGGCCAATAAAATCGACCATAGATAGGAATCGGTTCAGTGACTAAGGGTTGAGCAGTATCCGTTGATCAACTCCAGTCTCCGGGAGGGAATTCATGAGAGGCAGGCATTCAGAAGGGATTCAATCAGATGTTATCCCGTAAGGAATTTTCTATCCGGTTCGGACCGGAATTCCAGGTTTCGAAGGTAGCTTGCTCAACTACCAGGCAAGGAAAGGAAGCTCATGCTTAGTCCTAACAAGAAGGAAAGAAAAGATATCCATATTCTAGTTGAGTAAGGAAGTCCTCATAGCTTCTAGTTTGTGAATGCTTAAATAGCTCCTTTTTAATGAAGAAGACGGGGTTTGATAAAGGAGCGTAGCCTTTTGATCTCCCTTTATGAACTTAATCCCCTGATGCTGGCGATCACGAAGGTACAGATCTGTACCTGGATCCCTCGTGTTGATGATGTTCCGGATGCGAGGAAAGAAGGTGCTGCAACTATAGCTACCGGAGGCTCTGGTACTTATCTATATTTTACCTATGCTACCCTTGCTTCTGCGCTGCCTATAGTAGTATGAATCCCCCATACAGGGACTTTGTTTGCTATGTCCACCGACGCTTTCTTTGCTTATCCTGCTTCATCCTCCTGATCTATATCTCTATTACGAGCATCAGGAATCCCAGCTGCCCTAACGTAAGACTGAGCTGCTCAAGCTGGAACTGGCTACCCGAGCCGAGCTGCAAGACCAGAGCTGTTCCATGTTGCCGGTGGCATCTCGAGTTAAGGCACGGCAAGATGAACCGAAAAAGAAGGCCAGGCGATGTTAGTCTTTAATCCAATTGGGACTTCTTGCCCACAAAGGGGGTTAGAGGGAGGCCTCGTAGCTCCAGTTAGAACAAAACAACCTGACGCACTACGTTTTTCAGCTGGTCTGGTACCCGAAGGCTCTTGTTTAGAGTAGAGGTAGGTCGCCCTGTAGCCAGTGACGGGATTTCTACCTCGACCGGCAGGACTGCTTCCATGCCGTACACAAGCGCATAAGGAGTGGATCCTGTAGATGTTCTGACTGAAGTGCGGTAGGCAAGAAGCGCGTAAGGAAGCATTTCGTGCCAATCATGGTACTTAGTGGTCATCTTTTCAATGATACGCTTTACATTCTTGTTTGCTGCTGCGATCACTGCCTCTGCGTGGAATGCTATTCGAGGCATGCATGATGAGGTTGATTGGCACAAATGTGTTTGGTTTCCCAAAGCCATACGCAAGCATGCTTTCATCCTTTGGCTCACCATCCACAATCGTCTTTCAACCCAAGAGAAACTGATATCTTTTGGCCTCATTGATAGTGCTAGCTGCACATTCTGTACTGTAGAAGCAATATAGAAGACCGTGACCACCTTTTCTTTGGTTGCAACTTCACAGCTACCATTTGGAGAAAGGTTCTTGGTTTTTTGTAGTCTGAGAAGGTTCCCTCGTCTTTGGAGCTATGAGTTTATTTTATATGGTCTATCTCCTTGAAAGGGAACTCTTTTTTTCATTTCTTTAAAGAAGCTTGCTTGGGCTACTACTATTTACCACATTTGGAGAGAAAGGAAGAGTAGGATGTATGAGAATGTATTTAACAGCTCTTTATCTATTGTAGAAAGGATCGTTTTTGATGTTAGGTGTAAAGCTTTGAGTTTTAGGGGAATCAAAGACAATGTCCAGGAGTTTCTGTGAAAACTGGGGCATTTGTTTTGATATTCTCAAGTTGTAATTTAGTGGCTTTGTGCCTGGTCTTGTATTTTCTCAATAAATTATTCCATTTATGACTTGGTAAGTACCCTTCCCGTTAGAATTCTCGTCTTATCTATCGTCTGCGAATCCTTGCTTGTCAGGAGTGAGAAGGTCAAACCAATGACATTCTTTCAGTACTTTGAGCCTCTCCTCTTTCTGACTTCGTTCGACGCGTTCCTCTTCCTCTATCTGCCGATACCTCTGTTCATGGATGCTGGATTCCGAAAGGAACATAATGGGATGTCGGGCTCATACCTCTGCTAAACAACTGCTCTTCGATCCCGATCTGCTGCCTTCGCACACCCGGCACTGGCTCTGTCGATACTGCTGGCCTCGACCGGTCCACTAGAATGGTTGGAGCAACTGGAGCTAATACTATCCCTAGAAGCTGATGTTGCTTGTTGGCCCGGCCCGATCTCAATCCCCTACTGCCCCTGGCTTGGCCCCACTTCTGGGACAGATTCCACTCGATCTGACTCTGGAAATGAATCTGTCACTGGGTCTTGTCTCTGTACGAGCCTATATCCAGGTGGGCCTAGCAATGGAGTTTCCCTGGTAAACAAACAACAACATGAGCTCTGACCGACCAAGAGAAGCTTCTGTTGATCCCGTAGATTACGACCTTGAACTACCGGGCTTACCCATTCATTTTATGACAGTGCTCATCATGAGCACTAGAGAGAGTGAAGGTCAGCAGACAGTCGAGCGAGAACTTTAGCGTTTTCCCGGGATTTTAGGTTGCAAGCCGATTTACTTGCTGAAACCTACGATCTAAAGTTTCATTTTTCATAAACCCCGTAAAATGAGTTGCAAGACCTCTTTATTAGTGAAATGGGCATCTCAAAGTCGCACTTTTGCGTTTTCCGCGTAATTTGCATTAAAAAAGACTTAGCAAAGCTATCCACGTTAGCCACCTCCGGACTAGGTCTCCCTGAACCTGGAGGCGGATCATGAGGAATCTTTGACCAGCAGGATCGAGAAGCACACAAGTGAGTTACCGGGAAGTGAGGAAGTCAGTCTCACGGTCAGAGTCGGAGAAGGAGCACTACATCAATGAGATTTCGACTTGATAACTTACAGCGTACGGGGTTCGCTAAGGAAGGAGAGCAGGCAAGCCTTGATTTCTGAGATAGTAGGTAGTTAACCGGTCAGTGAGTTCATTGACTTAGTAGTTCCTGTAGCTAGTAGTTCTTGTTGCTAATCAAAGACGGCGTGTAACTACCCCCCGGAGGGAACCGAATGGAGGTAAGGAGGAGTGGTTCCGGAATCTTATTACTAGGACCGGGCAAGTTCAAACCCTAGAGTATAGAAGTAGATCAATCAATGACTTGGCTTGGAGATCCCCTCCAGAGCAGGATATCTATAACGGCCACAGATAGCTGGCTGCTCATTGCAATCTCACAATACCACTTTAGGTGACTGAGCCATTGTCGCATCCAACCCTTTAAGGAGGGTAGGGAAAGTGAGATGCTTATGTTATGATATTCTGATCTTCTGATGGTCTTCTTGTCGGGTTCCTTAGCGCTTTTTATGGAACAGGTTTATAACATAAAGAGGATCCTTCCGTTCAGATGAATGGATTCCTCCTCAGATATCGGCAGTGGGATCATCACATCAACGTAGGCAGCTCGGGATATCCGGGGTTACGGTTACCGCAATGTCGAAAACATCTATAAAGCTGTAGATCGTAGACCAACTAGCTTGCCATGCTGACTGGGCTGTAAAGAGACCACTGGGGCGAGGTAACCAAAACTGACCTTATCTTTCGTTAACCAATGCCCAAGAGAAAAGAAAAGGAAGGAGGAACAGATGTGAACTCAATTTCCTAGTGGTTTAGCATCAGAAATTGCCGTTCTTAACGACCGTCCGATCTTGTGCAGATCTATTTTAGTAGCGTCCTCCGATTAGAGGGATGAGAGAGCAAGCTGGCGTCTTTGTCCGGAGTAGCGTCATTCGAAGTCAAAGTCCTTGTGATCTATGTTCTATCTTACCAGGATTAGTAAGATAGAGAGTTTTAATCAGAGTTTGATCCTGGCTCAGAAGGAACTGCCTTTTGTTTTTACGAAGAGAAAGAAGATTCTGCCTGGTGAGGGGAAGCATGAAGTTGGGATACCCACAAGGGTGAAAAAGTAACTTGGGCCACACCACTTCCACTGAGATTTGCTAGCCCAATGGGGGTTTTGGAGTCATAAGAAAGACGGACTCCAGAAGTCTGACTCCAATTAATTGCAGAGCCTGAGGCTTCTGCTGCTTCCGGAGATGGATCTGGAACCATGCGAAGAGATGCTACAGGCACCTTTGCTTCTAGGTCTCGATCTGTTGCTGCTGGAGGATCTATTGTTGCTGGTGCTGGATAAAGAGGTTCAACCACAATAGGTGCTTCAACCGGGCTATGTCGGTCAAGTCAATTGGTCTGGACCTGCTATGCTCACTGGTCTTCCTTTCCTCCCGGCCTTCTGGACCTCCAGTCTCTTCCACAGTACCCCGCCAAGCTTTCGATCCGAGGCGCAACTATTGAGAACGGTCAAAGGTACAATTGAAATTCATCATTTGATCCCTATAGGGATAGAGGTTGCGAAGCAAGTGCTAGATAGTTAAACCTGAGGTTTTTATTACAGAATGAAGTCTTCAATGATCCTCCAGTCAGAACATGGGCGAACGTGGCGGCTAAGGAAGAGGTGAGTAGAATGAAGTTCCACTAAATTCCACCTGATAAGAAAGATGGGGTAGTTGAGTTGGTTTTAGAGAGGAAGGTAGAAATCCCTGGTGATTGGGATAAAGCCCTTGTTGGCTATGTTTTAAACAAAAAGTTGTCTTACACCCTTGTATGCTCAACAGCTTTCAGAATGTGGGAGAAAGAGGGCCTAGTAGAAGTCAAGGCTAATGATGATGGGTTCTTCTTCTTTGTGTTTGACAGTATTAGTAGTAGAGATACAGTCATGGAAAAGGGTCCTTGGCACATAGGTGGACAATTCCTCATCTTGAAGAAATGGCATACGATGCTTAAACTGTCTAAAGATAGCCCTAAGAGAGTTCCAGTCAGGGCTAAATTCTACAATGTTCCTCTGGAATTTTGGGATGAGGATGGATTCCGCCGTGTAGCAAGTATGGTGGGCTTTATGCAGACAATTTAACAGAAGGGAGGAAAAGAATTTCCTATGCCGTGTAGAGATTGATGCTTAGAGTGAGCTCCCTAAAAGCTTTCGTTTGTTGAATACCAAGGTGTTCCACCTGCATCATCAAAGACTCCAGAAGATAGTGTGTCTGATCCAATGGAGGATAAAGAGCATCATCCAGCTCAGACTTTTCCTTCTGCTGATCTTCCCAAGGGGTAAGTGAAGAGAGCGAAAAGATCTTTGTTGGCACGCTCTCTCAGGATAATAAAAGATGGATAATAAAGGTAATAGTTCCGGTGGGGAAAGAATCAATTTCTACATATGCCCTTATTTTATTCGATAGGGCTCTGGATCAGACTTCAATTGTTTCCATGAAGCCTTGGTCCCTGTCCAACGACCAGAGAAGACTTGGAGGACGCCGTAGACGGAGGAATGACGAATGAAAATGCAAGGGCTAGGAATGTCCAGGTTCATCTTACTGAGGAGATCCGAGAGAATTCATGATATTTTAAGATATGCAGTACTCCTGGGGCTTCCATTTTAAAGAAGGATAAAAGAGCTCAAGATTAAAGAAGATGGGATAGGAAATGTATCCTTTGCTTCTACTGCTACTGGATCAGAATCTACTTAATCAACTGCAACATAAGCTACTGGGTAATCAGCTTCATCAACAGAATAATCTACTTTCGCTCTTGGACCTGTAACTGCTTCTAACATTCGTACTTTAGGTGCTCTTGCTTCTACCCCTGCTACTGATGTTTTCACTCGTCGAAAGGATATGCTGCTGTCTCTGCTGCTCTACCAATCGCTTAGTCACCATCTTATGAAATGAACAAGAGCGGGCAAGGGTGCTCGTAGATCAGAAGGGGCGTAGATCAGGTATTAGCTCTGTCAGTTAGCTAGCGATGATGGATCACCACTCAAGGCTGAGTCATCACTTTACGAGTTCCTCGCTATCTGTAGGAGTCAATCTCTTCCTCTCGCCTTAGCGTGTGATAAAGTGTATAAGCGTCTGTCTTTTATTATATGAATTTCATATGGATCTCTTCTTTTTTTTGATATGCAAATAGAGACTCTCATTGAATTCTCTGATCGTCTGCTAACTGCTATCTTTCTATGTCCCCTCTAGAAGCGATTAGAATGCCTTATCGTATCAGTGGCTTTCTTTTTCCTGCTGGAAGCTCAGGAGCAAGAGTCACTGTAGTTACTACGGCCTGCGGGGCAAGTTACATTAGAACGAGAGATCACCACTTCTTACACGACCTATGATATGAGACGGCTTGAAGACCGATACGGATAAAGAGAGGTAGGGAGGTCAATCTATGACTGTTCAAAAGAGAGGAGCTTGAGTTGGGACAGCGGCGAAAAAGCTAAGTGTTCATTGGTTGAGTCAGAAGGGTATAGAGCGTCCCTAGTTGGTATTCTTTATTGCTCGCAACTACCAGAATGGAGGATGACTAGGAAGCAAGTATGGACTTCATAAAGACAAGAAAGACGAGATAAAAAGAGAAAAAAGTCTTGTACCCTCTGGTATTAGGCTAAGCCCCTTTCTTCAGTAGTTTCCAGGACTGACTAACCAGAATGGGATTTATTACGCATAGCACGGGATGAGCTCCTAAGCCGACGGGGGCATATCTCTACTACATACACTACTGTGGATGGAGCTAGCCAAAGAAGGAATGGGACTCATGCATACCACAGTGGCAGGTGAGGAATGACTCGTGGACGAAGCTAGCAGCCGAAGGGAGGCACAGAATGAGAGCTGAGAGCAGTGGGGGCAGAAGAGCCATTCGTTTATATCGGATAGACCATTACACTCGATAGACCGATCGAAGACTCAGGGCAGACCGCAGATAGCAAGCCAGTGGCAGAACTAAGTGGAATAGATGGCTAAGCCGTAAGGAAAATGCAACGAGAGTACTTTTGACGCAAACGAGAGCAGTAGTTACTCGACGCAAATAGGAGTACTCGACCTATGAGGGGAGACTACATGCACATCAGATCTGGAATGCCCTTCATGAGAACTTCGCTCAACAATCCCAAGCTCGATAAATGCAGCTGCTTCAAAGCCAACGTGATGCTCCTTGGTCAGATCAAAAAGCCTTTCCTTGTTTCCTGACTGAGTCCTGGTTTTGGATTAGCTCTCTATCTCCTCTGGTTGAGTCAGCACATCAGCTAACGTCATTTCCTCTTTGAGTGTGACAGTTGATTAGATCCCATCAGCTCGTCTGCTCAACCGCTAATTCTAAGATTTCAGATTCTTTCTTCAACTTAAAGGTAGGACTGGTTCCATTTGCTCCCTTGCCTACTCTGGATCGAGAGAGGGCAGTCGCTCTTCCTTCTGCTAAGCCCAATCGAGTGAGTTCTATTCCAGTTTCGGTCTCTTTGTCGAGTTCGATTCTTTCCACCCAGGTTTTTAACCCAGCTGTCTGGTCTGGTTTAGCAGTCTTCCCTCAATAGCTCTTTTCATTTAGAACACTATTCAGAGGTCACCCCACGAACTTCAATCTGAAGACAGGCAATCCCGGTTGGTTATCCCGATCCTTCTTTCCCTGTTATCTGGTTATAGCTCTCGAATCGGACTCTTATTCAGATTCCGCTTTTCATTCATTCTACGCTAACTTCATTGAAGAAGGACTTCGTCAACCTCGAATCCAGCTCACTCAGGAAAGGTAAAGGCCGGATTACATTTATGCCTTTAGGCAGGAGGAGAAGGCTTGCTTGGTTGAACTACCTTCCTGGCTGGCTTGGTTTAGGAGTGAAGATGAATAGTATAGTAAGGGGTGCTCGCTTCCCTGCTCAATCCAATCAATGCCGCTTGGTGCCCTTCTCCCTGCTAGCATACCAATAAAAAGCAATCAAATCAATCGTCGGAGAAGTAGTAGATGAAGTTAAAGGACTCTCGCTCTCTCGCGACTTTCCTCTGGCAATAAAGAATAGGTTTTCGCCCCATGGTAGAAGCGTGGGTGAGGAAAAGAGAGAACTTGATACCGGTTGGTTGGCCAGATGAATTCTTATAGTTTTGACTGGAGGTCGGCCACTATACCTTCTCTTTGAACTATTCCAATCCACCTTCGACCGGTCCTTTGCCTATCTCTTTCCAAATTCTTTGACTTCTCCCCCTGGTATCTCTGATCATTGCCCTGCTATTGTCTCTCTTTAGCATCGTCCTTCAACGGGCAAAAAACCATTTCCATTTTTCCACTTTTGGGCTAATCATCCAGATTTTCTGTCTGGCAGGGGACGGGAAAGATTGCTTTAGGAAGTTTGTGAACTTGGCTTCTTCGGAGGAAGCTTTCCTTAAGCAAAAAGCTCACATTCAATGGCTTCGTCTTGGCGATCAGAACACTGCTTTCTTTCACAGATCAGTGAAAGCCAGGAACTCCTTCTCTCAATTGTATCTTTGATGATGATGGCAATAAACTCACCAACCAAGCTGACATCAAAACGGAGGCTATTCGTTACTTTAAAACGGGTCATTTTATGCCTTATGTTCCCAACAGAGTGGATCTTCTCAGTCACTTTGAAGGGTTTTGTTGGTCCTCTAATCACTTGCACCTTCTTAACAGTCCGGTCACCCCTGATGAAATGTTGGATACTTTGTTCTCTCTCAACAATGAGAAAGCTCCAGCCCCTGATGGTTTTACTGCGTATTTCTAAAAAAAAGCTTGGAGTGTTATTGAAGCTGATCTTATTAATGCTATTTCCTCTTTCTTTCACCATGGTAAGCTACTTGGAGAAGTTAACTCCACCATCATTTCTCTTGTCCCTAAGGTGCCCAATCCTTCGTTAATGTCTGATTTCAGGCCTCTTTCTTGTTGCAACACTATCTACAAGTGCATAACTCAAATTATTGCTAATCGGTTAAAGCACTGCCTTCCTGATATCATAAGTCCCAACCAATCTGCCTTTGTTCAAGGTAGGAGAATATCAGACAATATTTAGCTCTCTCAAGAGCTCCTCAAGAACTATCATAGGCTTCAAGGCTCCCCGCGGAGCGCCATAAAGGTTGATCTTATGAAGGCGTTTAACTCAGTTAGCTGGGATTTCATCATGGACATTCTCATAGCCAACAATACTCCTACCCACTTCATTAGGTTACGGGGTTCAGAACACAGCGATGAGCTACGGTGGGAACTAGGTCTCGATCACGATCTGGATCTGGGGCATAAGGAACTGGACCAGCGGAATCCACTGCGAAATCGAAAGAGTCAACCGCACTGGCTATGCCCTCTCCTACCCTTTGTTGGTCCTTCCCCTGCCTTCGCCTATGGTACTACCGTAGCTACCGGTGGTGGTACCTCCTGCGGATTCTGCCTCAGTAGCTGCCTTTGCTTATGGTCAATCTCGCTGCTGTCTTCCCAGAGACGGATGGTGAGTATCAATAGATCTCTTTTCCACCTAGGTCAAAGGGCTATGCCGCTATATATGCTACACCGAAGTATGCTCCTAGGGTAAGCTACTGGCTTTGGATCTGCCTCTCGAGCACGAGCATCAGACTCTGTTGAATCACACTCACGAGAATCCGGGCATGGTAGGGGTCTTTATCTCTTGCTACCGTGGGCTCTGTCTTTACTGGCACTTGGTCTTTCTCATTTTTTGATCAAATTGGTATGGTATGTATCTGGATCAACGTACTCTACGGAAGCAACTGGATCATTGGCTAAGGGTGCTTGGTAGCATGGCTCAGCTTAGCCGGCAATGGGCTTGCATAAATTTTGGTATAAAGAAGGAACCGTTCAAAAAGAACAAAACATTTCATGATCGATCGAATTGAATTTCCCTTAAGGCTGACAATGGGGTCTCCTCTCCCAGGCAGGAACCGCTGGCGATCACGGGGTAGCACGCAGCCAGCATTCGATCATAGTTATCCCGTGGAGCAGGACTCAGGCTAGGAGCGTCCGGGGGACTTCCACCCGGATCAACCTTTTTCGTCATCAGGCGCTTACTCACACACATCCTTACCACACCATCCAGAGAAAGAAGATTGAACCGCTTCGACGCCTCAGATTCAGACTGCTATGAGACACTGGAACTGATATAAGCTGCCGAAGCCCCAGTTGTCGAGCGAAATGGTGAAAGATTTTTTCTCGAGGAAGGCTACAGTTTTCTTCGCCTTCACTCTTCTTTGCCTTTCCTGTCCATTTCTTTGATTCATTCAGGGCGCTCGTTTTAACGGTCGAAGTGCTAGCCGCCAGAGTACCGGTGCTACTGCTCTGCCCCAGAATATCTTGCATGGCCCCAGCCTTAACTGAGGCCTCAATTCTTGTTCCCTTTCTTGCCAGAGTAGAAAAGTCCGATAGGGTCTGGCCAACCTGTGATACGGGTTCTTTTCTTTAGAGTCCTTAGGAAGGAAGTGATCAGATCCTCTTCTGTGAGCGGGGTCTTTAGACGGGAGGCTGCCTTTCTCCACCGGTAAGCATACTCAATGAAACTTTCGTTTTGCTTCTGAGACATCCTCTCGAGGTCTGACCTCTGTGGCACGAGCTCCATGTTAAACGAATATTGTGCCGCCTCCGATAAGTCTTTCCACGTCTTGATCTTACTTTGGTCCAGCGACGTGAATCACATAAGGGCCGAGCCCGTCAAACTTTTCTGAAACAATTGGACAAGAAATAGATAGTCGGTGCCGAGTTGGAACATACCCCCAAAGAGACTTTCAGGTCTGTGCTTAGGTGGGAATCGATTTGCGTTGATCGATAAGAGGAAGAGGTAACCCATGATAGAAAGCGAAAACCAAGAAGGGAAGAATAACAGGTTGAAGCAAGAAAAGGGTGCTGTTACTCTGGGTGCAGCAGCTTTGATAGCACTATTACTAAAGAGTAGTCCTGAAACATCCTCGGCCGTTGCTGAAAGCATTTTTGAAATGTTTCCAAAGAAATTGATCCACTGCTTTCCGACCTTCTTATCTAAGCTAATCAAGCCATTTCATCTTTCTTTTTTCTACATGAATCCCTTTCTTGGCAGGTGCGGCTACACTCAGCCATACCTTTTTTGCCATGCCCCTAACAAGCTTCATAAGTCCTCCCCGCTTTCTTCTTTGTGATTGCTAGTCTTTTCGAACTGACTCATCTGACCCTCCTGAGTCCCCTAACCTTGATATTCTTGGTGTTCCTCGTTCCCTTTTACCTATGCCCAGGATTTCTCGTGACTCATGTCAGCATGAATTGAAAGAATAAGAGATAGGAGTTTCAACAACTCTCGTTCTTTACATTTCTTCCTAGCAGCTTGGCCTGTATCTTGTTTGTTCTGGACCTACCTACCGTATTCCCGAATATCGGGCTTTTTTTTTGTTCTGTGTTTTCTTTTGTTTTAGAGGCACCAACCAGGTTCTCACATCATTAATTGCCCTGTATCCATTTTTTCAACCAAAGGCTTTTGGTGAATGCTGACATGAGTTGCAGGCAGGATGGGTTGGAGTCAAGCAAAAGCGGCAGAACTCAACCCTTGCCAAAGGTCCGCTGGAACTCTTCCCTACTCTAACCTCTGAAGGGAAATTGTCACTCATTCCAGCATGAATAGAATTGACAAAAGAAGCTGTTATCTATTTCGAAAATATGCTTAAGGGGAGGCGAAGGACCTGATGGTTGACCTAATTTAGAAAAAGATGACTTTCCGGACCACCGCTGGGACCTTACATTCCTAGTAGCCCCGCTAAATGGTGATTCAACATTCTATCTATTCTTATCATTCACTCTTACCAAAGGGCTCCAATTCCTAAAATGGCATCATTTATGAAAAACTGCTAGAAGGCTCACCTTTTGATTCTGGCTTCAAGTTTGATCCCTGCAAACAATGAAATATATATATCGGGGAGGGTTTCCAAATAAGATATACGGTGTTCCTTGGCTGTCATTGCTTCTTCCTGCAGTGAGCTAATTGCATGTAGAGATCCGTAGTCTGGTCGCTCGGGCCGTTGTACCTTTTGACCTATGTGAACAATCTCAGTACATATGGCGCAGGCGGAAAGCAGGGTTCCTAAGATGCTAACACAGGGACTACTATTGCTACGGGAGCTTATTGGTGGAGCAAGAAGAGCGGAGTAATGTCCACGTGGAAATTCATTTTCATTTAAAACATAAAGAGCTTCCTCGTTCGTACTCAATCAGTAGATCAATGATTCGAATGCGTATCCCTATCCAGTCAATAAAGAAAGATTAGGTTCGCGCTTTAGCCTTTATTTGATTTGATTCGAAATAAAAACGAAGAAATCTCGTTGTCGCGGGCAGGCCTCTGTACCATCTGTCTACTCGAGACACGAGTAGAGAGGAAGATAGTAATAAAACATGGTCAGGTCATCTGGATCGTTTCATCGAGCAACAAATGGGCGGGCGACCCTTCTTGCTTGCTTGGCCGTCAAAGAGAGGGAATTGGCTTCACTATCGGAGTTGCTAGCAGATCGAAATCGGAGGGAAGCGGAATCAGTGCCAATCAGTCACTTATACAGCCAGCTTTGGAATCAGATCAGTCATTCCAGCAAACGTAGGCTTGAAAGCCCCAGCTGAAAAAGCCATATCAGTAAAGTCAAAAGAACTCCCTTTTCGAAAGCCTATTCGTCAAGTTCAATAGCTTCTCTTCAAATAAGATAGAACCCGTAGGCACCTGGATTGGTCTATGTCCGCTTTAGGGCGTATACCAATGGATGGGACTTTTGATCAAGAGAAGCCATTAAGGCCTTTAATTGGTCGAAAGAAAGATCTCTTCTCTTATGATATCTGTCTTCTACTACTGATCCTTTCCCACTTGTTGTACAGAAACAACTCATTGATAAGCTATTCAATAAAGAGGCGGCTCATGCTTGGATTGAGTTTGGGCTCGGAAGTAATGTCTTCCTTGCCCCTACTCTATCAGAACAGTTCCCACAGTTTGTAAGATTTAGGTCTGGACAACCTTTGGGTTTTCTCTCATCTTGGCTTTTGTTCGCACTATCCCACCATTTTCCGGTGGTAAGGCTTCTTTCAAAGGTACAGACCGGGGAAGGTAGTGAAAAACGCAGACAGCCGCGAAGGATGAGGCAATCTCAGATTGTTCACGTTCAGACACTGCGTTTGGTTCATCACCCGTTGAGAAGGCTGTAGAAGAGGTAGCATTCGCAGACCAAAGCAAAGCCCGCAGGGGATTCTGCATAGCATAGCAAGAAGGAAGAGCGTGCTAAATACATAAGGACTCGTAGAGGCAGTAGAGGTTGCAATGTAGGTGCTTCACCATGAGGCAATGAAGATTGTATGCTTTCCTTTTCACTCCTAAATGAAAGCAAAGCGAAACTAAACCGATTCAAATCTCTTTTCCATTCAGAAAGAGGACTCTCATACAAGACGCATTGCCCTTTTTTGATCTCTCCCATGTGTCATTTGTGAAAGAATTCGATTTCCTTTGTAGTTCACTAAGAGGAGGGAGTTCACATCAGTACTTCGCAGGAAGGGTAAAAAACCCTCTTCTAGCCCTTTCAATAGGGCGCTACGACTAGCTTTGCTTTGAAAGAACCGACTTTCACCTTGAAAGCCACTAGAGCTTCTTCCCCGTGCATGCATGGTAACAATGATTAGCACTTCCCATTCTTCCTTTCTAATCAATCGAGCCTCCCCAGGGTAGCAGTCTTTAGCAACCGTCCATGCAAGAGTAGCGCCTATAACAAAGGTGAAAGACTACCTTCAAATAAGGAACCTCTTGACAAGGATAAAGCTTTGTGCAGTACTAAAGCAAAGACGATCATGCCCTTCGCAATGCTTCGTAGATCTTATGAAGAGCATTCGCTGGTATCAAAACAAAGTCAAAAACAGGTCTGATTCATGGCATTCCGAAAAGGCCTCATTGTGGGATGAAGAGGCGAGCTTGACTCGTTCGAAAAAAGAATGAATTGAGTGGAAAGTCTTTAGTGTAGGAATCTAGGCATCCGCGGATGAGTGATCCGCCTTTGAATCATCGGCGAAATCCGCCGGATACGGAATGCCTTAAGTAGAACTAGTCCGGTGCCGCTCCTCTCTCTAAAGGGCTGTCTATTTTCTTCAAGCTTTTAGCTAAAAATGCGAAAAAGAAACCAATCCTGTATTCAATTGAATGACTTTGATAATGGATGGACCTCCCCGTCGCCCGAAGAAGCGGTCGATCGAGTAGGTAGATGAGGTTAGCGCATGTTCGTAGTGATTGCCCCGGATAGAGGAGAATAGATTGGTACGTTTTCCCTGAGATTTGGCCCACCAATGACTACCTACTCCCGCCCGGTGCCTGAACCTTGCTCGTTTACAACCGGGAGAGACAATAGGGATACACCCGAACGAAAGAGAAGGAGCCTTTATGGCTTGGCTAAAGCTGGTCACCTTTGCATCTCGAAGAAGGGGATGGCACCTCTGCTTCAGGTGGTCACTTCATATTATTCTCCTGAGCTCATGGGATTGACGTAAGGGGGTAAGAAGGATGTTTCATTGATCAATCAATTCAATTCGACGGGAAGAGCGGAACCCTACCCCTGAGGAGAGGAATAGGGCCTCTAACGCCTAAAAACCCGGAATACAAGCCTCTAAGGTGTGCCTTTCATACTCCTCTATACGCCCCGGTATCTAATACTCGAATATACGCCTTTCTTTAGACGGCTCACGCTTCTGGCCTATATCTGTGAACCAGATAGGAGTTTCGATTGGAATAGTCTCCCTTTCGAATACGTTCCTTAGGAAGGTCCCTTGAGTGGCCTATCAATGTTGAATTGAGAAAAGAGAGAACTTGATACCGGTTGGTTGGCCTTCCCCCTCCCATAACTCCCTGAACACGGACACAAAGAGCAGATAGGCAGCATTCACATGACGCTTCAAACTGCCTAATAGAAAGGGAAGAACTTAGCCCAGTCGGAAGGGACTTCCTAGTTTTGAGCAAAGCGGAGTCAGTATTAACCTTACGGTTATTGAAAATTGCAGCTTGAAAGGAGACCCTAGCCTATTGGAGGACCGCTCAGTTAATCTAATCCTAGTTGCAAAGGTAATTTGAACCTAAGAATAGAAGCAGGTTAAGCTAATCTTAAGGATTTTAGATATGAAGGTTATCCCCTAGGCGGGTGAAGACACTTGGTTTCTTCAGCTGTGAAGCTGGCTGTGCATTTAAAAGAGATTGTTGAGTTTTGTCTTGTACGTCCCCTAAAGGAGTTTGCTCAGGTGTCAACACTGTTGGGACTTCCCACCTGTTGTCACGGTAGGTTGTCTGTCTTTTACTGGCCTGTTCTCTGATCCAAACATTTGATGGATAAATCATTCGAGGGTGCCTAAGATCTCTATCCCCCTTCCGCTGGGAACGGAACGAAGAACAGCTCGGACGCTGAACCACTACTACTTTTTGGGAGTCTTAGTTTTAGTTCCACACTGCCATGATTAGAAGAAGGCACTCCCCTGAACTGCATTTAATAGGAAGGCTTGGTCCCTGCTCTTTTGGGTGCCATTCCTGCGAGTTGTCTTATCCAAAACGAGTCACCAAACCAAGTGTTGACCTGAGTCGAACAAGGCTGGAGTCATGCCAAAGCCAGTCCATTGCCTCAACGTTGGATTTATGGGTTCTAGCTCCAAAGAACATATACATGGAGCTATGTCGACTTACGTACGTCTCCTTGACCAAACGATCAGGTATACCACGCCACGTATCATCCCCTCTTTCCATAGAGGAGAGATAAAGAAAAAGAAAAGAAGGTAACTTCGATAAGGGGGCGGGAGGATCGCGCCCTGCCAATTTGGTGAGCTGGCAATTCTCGTATCTACGGCTATTAAAAAAATGCTTTATTGCACTGAACACACCAACCTAATCTCTTAGAAAGAAAGAATGTGAAGAGCTCGCTAGCAGACTATTCACATTCTTTCTTTCGTCGAGAGCTGCTTCCTTTAAGGAATGGGACTACCTTACTCCATCCAGTCCTTACTCAGGTCAGTAATGTATCGATGTTTAAGTAAGACTTGCTTTTCCAGCTTGGCTTGGGAGTAGAAGCTCATTCAATTCCAGTCGTGCGTGCTGGTTTAGTTATATCCCGCCTATCTTTCTATTCATACTAGTCCTCCTTTCTATCAATCGGCGGCGAGGAGATGCTGAGACAGCACTCCCGCTTAGATCTATTCCCTTCTTTCGTCCGCTACTGACTTTGTTTGATTCACTTCGTCTTCACTTCTTTTTCGCAACTCTATCTTCTCCGCGTAGCGGTTAGGAAACAGTAAGATTAAGATAAGACAGGACAGGAAATCGGCGTTGAGACCATAACATGTTACACGAAAGTGCCGCTTTCTTCGATTGGTGAAATAGTCTCTCTACCCTCTACTCAAACAAAAAGGAAACGGATGCTTGTTGGCAAGGATCTTTCTATAGGAGTATGTGGGTGCAGTTGCTGAGGATTTCTCGATCGTAGTAGATCTGTATGTGCAGAGATAATAGTGAGTGCAATGAATCTTGCTCCCACTTTTGACGATTGAACTGCCTTTCGAGTTTCAGAGGTGAATCCTCATATGAAGGACTCCCATCCCCGGGAAAGCCCCCAACAGCAACAAAGATTGATCCAGTTGCTGTTGGCTGGCTTGCTTTGCTTGGTTGGTGGATAGGGCGAATCCCTGGGTTGCTTCCCCAGCTACGTATGAATCCCCTGCTGTTGTGTTGCTTGCTTTGCCCGCTATCCTTCATCCCATCCGTCTTGTCCAGGCTGGTAAGGAGAGAAAGGGGTGCCTGGGGGAGATGAAGTAGAATCAATTGAAGTGGATGTTCCAGGAGATAGTGTCTGAGCTTTTGTACTGCAAAGACCAATGCCAGGCATATCTTATCTATCTTTGAGTAATTCAACTCTGCGCCCACCAGGGTACGACTTAGATAGTAGAGAGCAACTTCCTTTCCTTCATCATTGTGTTGTGCAAGAAGAGCTCCTAGCGAACCAGGGAGAGCTGCTGTGTAGAGGATCAGAGGACGTCCTTTGACTGGAGCCCCTAAGACTGGGGGATTTAACAGATACTCCTTGATGTCTTCAAAAGCGTTCTGACATGCTTTATCCTATTCGAAGGGTAGTCCTTTCCCCTATTAGACAAGGGCCGGCATCGTAAAGATATATGAGAAAGAAATCGTCGGATATATGCAAGGTTTGGAACCCTTCCATTCTCGTAGGTTCTTCGGAGGAGCCATCTCACACGAGACGCACCACAGAAGCTCTTCTTGTTTGAGAGTTTGATTGTATTGACTGATTAATTCCTGAACGTTTTTGAATAGGAAGGGGTTCGGGTTAGTGCTAAGAGCCTTTTGGACACCATGCAGCCTGGCTAGTAAGTGTCTCTTTCTTCGAAATAGATTTCCAAATACCTCATGATTCCAATTGCGGAGGGATGTCGTGAACTGATTCAGAAAATCCACAAAGGGTTCCTCACTGGTTGCCATTCTTTCTCCACAAATTCAGACAAATTTTGGTGAGAAATCCATGCAGCTTCAAATCGGAATGGTCGTAACAGGGGGTTAGGAGGATCACTACCACATAAATCCATCAGGGCAGTGGTCAGACCGCGTGCGTGGTAGATGTCTAACAATGGCCTCTGGGAAGGGATTTTTCCATTCTTCATTGCAGTAAGCCTTGTCTATTCTCTCTTTTATGGGGCTTCGTCCCTCCCTCAAATTAGACCAGGTGCACTTTGGTCCTGTGAATCCCAGGTCAATCAACTCACATTTGTTAATGCATTCTCTCAAGCTTCTCTGACTTGAACCACCACCGTGAGCACCTCCAGACTTCTCATCCCCAGATGTTATTTCGTTAAAGTCCCCTGCTAGCTGCCAGGGAAGATTTTTCTTGTTGGATATTGCACCTATTAGCTCCCATAGCCGTTTCCGCTTCTGGACATTCGGACTAGCATAGATGGCAGAAAAGAACCCGTCCGAATCCAGGTTGTGTTTCACAAGCACATTAATCATCTGCATCTGATCCGTAGCTGAGAGCACCTCCACTGATACAATGTCACCCCTCCACAGGAA